TGCCCCTATAGGTTGGAAGTGGGACATCCTTTACGCGAGTACCAAGAGCGAAAACAAAACAAAAGCTAGGAGGATAGGATAAAAGGAAGGATAACTAACCAGATTGACTCATTCTAACGCATCCCAGAGGATACTAAGAGCAAACCAAGAGACCTAAACGACCTAAACCCTTCCGAAAGATACAAGAATCCCAGCTTGATAGAGAACGAAGAAGAAACGAACAAAACAAAGGGCTGAATTACACCAACTAAAACTGACTTCATTCCTGGGCTAGTTGTTTTTGTTGTCTTTGCTTTACTTTATTCAGAGAGGTTCAAATGGGACCTATAAGACTAGGAGAATTGGTAACACACATACCACGCCCGCAGACTGATCTTAGCCTTCCACACTGGTTTAGGTAAGTACTTTATTTGATTTCCCAGGTGTAGAAACTAGACGAATATGAGTGGAAGTGAAGGATGTCAACTCGAGCAGGAGCAGGATCAAGAAGGGCATTTCTCTTCCATTTCGGGAGCATTGAACTTGGCCTTGGTGTAAGATGGAAAGAAGGCGCAGCTTACAGACACCTTACTTTCCTTAGACTTTATTAATGAAATGGAAATCGGACAACTTTCTAGCGTGTTTTTCGTCGTCTGTGGCGTCTGGACTGTAAATGAGAGTATAGCGTCTTCTTCATCTCTCTCTTCTCTTTCGATTACCTTTGTAGTGGCGGAAACTGACCTTACTCCTGTGGGAGACCGGGGCTAATGATCGATTGAAGCCTACCCTTTCAGCCCGATCGATCGTCCTCGTTCAGGTCCTTTCCATCACTTTCCCGGATAGTTTGTCCAATGACACTCATTTATCCTTCGCTATTTTGAAGAGTCTAAGAGCCTAAGGTCTCCGACGCTAGATATGGAGGTAGTAGTTTACTATGTCAATTCAATTGAGTGGATTGATTCTATTTGTGTGATTGCATATCTATTATCAACTACATATACTCAGTCATATATCTTAGGTTAATGGGTATCCTTCTCACCTTGCCATTCTTTTGCTTCAGTTGGTTTGGTATTAGACACAAATGTTAACTTATTTACCTTTTGTTTTCATGCTTCTAGTTGTGGAGTTGAAAGTCTACTGTCTAGTTAGGAGACGAATGAGTGTACCGACCCGCTCCTATCTTCCTTTATCTTATAGTTTCGTTCTTGTATACTATTTAATGTGTGGTTTTGGATTTGATTATGAATGGTTGAATTCATGAGATTTGATTATTATTTAGTGATTTAGTTGGAGTTCCGGTGGGTGTCAAACTAATGATTTCTATACTTGAAGAAAATAGATATAGTGCTTTTCATTATTTGTACATTGTGTTTCCATCGAATTGTTACACCCTGATTCCATTCTCGTTATACCTAGTTTCCATCTCAGCTACACACACAATGACTCTAAGTTACGGAGGTGGTGCGAAAAGCAGGGTAAACAGGTTGATTGCGAAGCAGGGAGTTCAAATAAACAGGAAGCAGGGAGCAGAAAGCTCTTGAAAGCATATGACGTACTGGCACCTCCCATTACTCTGTCTCAAAGGATCAAATAGGTAAGCCCGGACAAAGAGTTCCATTCCATTAGTAGTTACAGACCGATAGCTGCCAACTCCTATTCTCTAGGCCTCAGACAGAAGCAACAGGTGAACATCTACTGACTCTTAGACAGGTTAGAAGTAGACAGGTTAGAAGTAGACAGGTTAGAAGTGACTCTGATTTATTTATATCTCTTTTTATTGCTCTATTTATTGGATTTATTTCTTAGAAGAGTGAAACGAGAGGGGCAAAGGAAAGGTACTCGAGTGCCAGCCAACGAAGAGGGATTTATTTATCGACTTACATTACAGGTTATTCATATCTCAGCGAAGTTAAGAGGAGAGGTAAGCTTGCTTTACTGACTAACAGGTTATTCATATATATCTCGACTTTCTCTTAGGTTTGTTATATCTCGAGCAAACGATGCTATTGAGTCCATTTGACCTCTACCGATGCTATTGAGTCCATTTGACCTCTTCCTATGAGGTTTTTCCAATTCTCTAGATGAGGAGAGGGACTACGGTACTACGTAGCTCGGGTACTACATGCTCGGTCTAACGAGGAAGAAAGCATAGTAGAGTGCTTGCCTGCCAGTGATAGTAATGCCTTCCAGTTTGTCTTTCACTATGTCAGTCTGTCATTCATCCCCTTTCTTCTTGTCCAGAAAGCATATCTTTTTATTGCTCCGTTTATTTGTACTTTAGCCCGTAGGTCGTAATGCTACGAATAAGTAGTTGTTTGGTAAGCTTGTCTCTAACTTCCCGACTCAGATCGAGAAACCACCGGCTTAGCCAAAGAGTGAGTCGACCAGGGATTCACAAGTATAGGATAGGATTATAGAATGTAGTATAGGATAGGATTATGGATATGGAATGTGTCCCAGGGCTCCGAAGTGGAAGTGCTACAATGCTAAGGTTAGATTCGGAGGTTCCTCTATCTCCTATCTCCAAGCCCTACCTTTTACCTTTCTCTGTCTAAGGTCGAGTTAGATTAGACAAATAAGTTACGTTTTCCCGGGATAAATGCTTGTTCGAGTCTGTGTGACGTAATAGAATAAGTATTCGCGACTAGTACTTCCCTCGGTCTATACTAGGGCTTATAACCTATACTAGGGCTTATTTCCTCAAATAGCAGGTCCCTTCGCCTCTCCGCTTTGACTCTTTCTTCGCTTTGACTCGAGTTACTCTGTACCCGCTTCAATCGGTCCTCGGCATTATTCTCTTCCTTTTCGTTCTCGACTCATTATCATTATCATTCCCACCTCTTCGTTGCACTCGAGTAATAAATACCTCTTCTAGCACTCTTATTCTAGTAATAAATAAATACCTCCACTCGAGTAATTAAGAAATGCCTCTCTCTTCTAGCACTCGACCCTCTTCCTATTGTTTATCAACTGAGTTCTTTCACCTATTCTTTCACCTATCAAGTCATTGTGTTCAGCAAATACCATTAGTGTTGCTATTTGTCCATTAGTTAATTTGTCCATTAGTGTTGCTATTTGTAAGGTAAGTTTGCTGGTTTAAAGTAATCGATTTTGACGGGAAAACGTAACTTAGATTGCTCCGAATCTCTTTGATGAGAATCTACATTAATAATGGATCAACTCCATACAAGAAAGAAAACTGGGAAAGGAGTCTATCCTATCTAGTTACCTTCCTCTAAGTCTCGCCCCTAAGCTAAGGTCGACCAATCAACTCCTAGTTTTATCGGGTTCTTACTGACTTTCCGCACTAATATGGACTCTTGGCACTGGACTTGGACTCGTTAAAGTGTTACTTTCCATAACTCAGTATTTGTATAGGAATGGTATATTGTGTATTGATTATGAAAAGATCCATTCCACTTGTATATATAGAAGATAAAAACCAAATGAAGGACCTACAGATACTAGGATTCTCACTTAGGAAATACAATCATATACAATAACTACTTTTCTATTGTTGATACGCCCCCACAAGCTGAAGTCGGTAAAGGCAGCAGATGTTTCGATGTCACGAAAACGATGAAACAATGGATAAGCAAGAGGCTTAGTGAGCAGCCAACTGATCCGTGAAAGAGAAACCGATGTCAGGAACAAAGTGAGAAAAGAAACTTCCACATGACGAGTCCGAGCATGAAAGGCTGGATTAGTAGACAAGTAGACCAACATTATCACACCAAGAGGAGGCCGAGCCAACTGTACACCCAACTCATTTAATAAACTCTTTAACCACTTAAGCTCAACACACACATCAGCCAACAGCTTTGAATGTTGATTCCGTCGAAGAACGAGCAATTGTATTTTCCTTGCGAGAATGCCAAGCTAGAAATGCCCAAATCCATTTAGTAACCGCCAGTGGATCGACATAACCCGCCCAATCCGCATCAAGTTAACCGTGTGTCAAATCATCCTTAGCAATAAACAAGCTTAGCAATAAACAAGCCATCTCGAATGGAATAAGAATAAGAACCGAAGAACGAGCCTTTAAATGCTCTGAGGTGGGACTGTGCATGAACTGACAGAGTTTGTTGGCAGAAAAAGAGAGATCTGAACGAGTTACTGTAAACTTCCACAAGTCTATAGAGTATCATCAGGAGACAATGCAGAGTGGAGGAAGGAACAAAGGGACTCAAACGAAGTGAAGAGGGAAGGGACGTAGTTACTCGAACGAAGTGAAGAGGGCTTTAGCCGCTAGCGTTGTAGTTTTCGTCTACTAGTTTCCTCACTCGCTTGCCCGCCTACCAGTCTCAGGCTTCGAGTCTTGCCCACCTTGCCCTTAGGAGCCTTTAGATACCCTACCAATCTCTTGAATCTCCTTTCCTTTCAAAGACTGTTCTTTCTTTCAGACAGCTGTGTTCGTTGGACCAGGCATCCCTCCCCGCGAGGAGCATTTTATTACGCTCTTTCTTTGTTTTTAGAAATAGTAAGTAGAGTCCAAAGCAAATACTTACCTTCGTCCCAATCGTTTAGCAATCCTTAGCTTTTGAGAGACAAATACAGGAACTCAGCAAACCGCTGCAGCGATTATTCCCATCCGTCCCAACCCAAGAGTGGGGCAAGAAAACGCAACAAACCTCCCGCTTTGTCAGGTATACCCTACGCTTGGTCCAACTGGATATTCGGAGCCTACCTTGGCGTCCTGGATTTTGTCTCCCGACCACCCAGACCCTCCAGTTAGGTAGGAAACCACTTTGTGACTGTAGTTGACCTTCTTTTTCTCATTCCAACCCACCGGTGCCGCTGTTCTTACTCCCAAGCTGACCTATAGCCATAGTGCTTGCTCTATCCCCCTACTTAACCAAATCGCAGCTTACAGTGTTCCCTGCCCTGTGTTGAGGAAGCCAACCCCTTTCTGCTATTCCCAGTCTATTTCTCTTTTCTTTCCTTGGTTTTTATGTACAAGGGCCACAGTCCTCAGCTAAAGGTTTATTAACGCGGCATCTTGCCCTAGAAAATAGGCAGGATAGGCTTTTTATTAGATCCATAGCAGGTATGTCTGGTTAGGCAGTGGCAGGTAAGAAGAGAAGAGTAGCTGATTTTGACTTCCTTGGTGAGCCAAGCGTTAATAATAAACAAGGGTTCTAAAGGCGTTACCTTGGCTTGTGAAGTCTTATTTATCAAAATACCTAAGGAAATAATCCAACCCTATCCCTAACTAATAGAATATGTCTACCCTAACTAAACTAAGAGCTTATACCAGTCAGTTGTAATCCCCTATTTCTGAGAGTTACTCGAGTCAGAATCGTTGCTACTTAATCTCGATGAATAGTCAGTCTTTTCTCTGCTACGTCCCTCTAACGAGTTATAACCTCGGTTTCGATTGTTGCGAGTTGTTCCATCAAATCCCCTCTTTCTTCACAATCAATCCCGAAAGAAGAGTCTCAAGAAGAGTAATCAATCCCATGGGTAGGGATAAAAACAAAGGATTGAATAGGGAGAAATTCTAAGGAACACAGTTACTCGAATGCAATGAAGAGGTTATTTCTATCTCGAGCGAAAGTGAAGAGGAACACAGTTACTCGAATGCAATGAAGAGGTTTATCAACAAAGAAAGTCCCTCTATTAGATAGAGAAATAGAGAAATAAATCCCTCTTTTAGAGACCGTTGGCCCTCTTTTAGAGAAATAAATCCCTCGGCATCAAGAATAGCCTCTTTTCCATCAAGAATAACCTCTTTCCTTAAGTGACTCGAGTAATAGTAAGAATTCCCTAGGTGTTAGCGCCTTCGGGCCTCTTACTAACTAAGAGATAGAAATTCCTCTTCCTAACTAAGAGCATCTCCGTACCAGCAGTTTATCCACTACCTACAACAATTCCATGGTTAGTTTCTTTTGTTAGTTTGTTTTGTTTCAATAAGATCGGAAATAGCTAAAAGTTGTTAAATAGCTAAATAATATAGAAATAGCTACTATGTCCCTCTTATTAATGGCTCCACCGTTGGAGGTTGAAGGATTGGCTCTACCGGGTTTCATTCACTCGAGCATACCGAGTTTCACTCTTCTAAGAAATCCCGAAATGGAGAACCGAGAGCTCAGATAGGTACTCAGATAGGTAGGTGCCCAGGCTAGTAAGAATAAGAATAACAAGGTAACAACAGAGAGAGACTAAGCTAAGGTTCACTAGATCTCGACTTTAGAGGTTCAAAGGGCTCTTAGCAGTTCAGAGGGATGAAAGAACTCGACTGAAAAGGAGAGGGATTCATTTCTCGACTAAAATCTTTCTTTGTTTCAATAAGATCGGAAATAGCTTCTAGCGCTTATTTGTAAAGCGTATATAATCATTCAATTGCGTATATGTATAGAATATGAGATCGTAACATCTGCCAGAGAGTTTCTGAATCCCCTCATCGAAAGAATTGGCTCTACCTCATAGGTGGAGGTTTCACTTCGTCCCTCTTCCTTCCTTAAGTCAAATCATCTTGCTTTCGAAAATACGGGGTTTATTAAAAGTAGATTTATTGTCGATGGGAATAGTAGGAAAATCCAGTAGAAACAACAGATTCATTTACTTTGTATAGCTCTCACTTTTCAAGGACTTTAATAAACCACAGAATCCTCTACTAATCCAGTTGGACAAATAGGAATCCACTTGAAAGGATATGGAATTAGAAACCAGCAAGTGGAAGATCTCAGATGCGGATACAGAATAAAGAAATACCTCAAAACTTGTAATACTTCCGATCACCAGGTTTGGATTCTATTCAATCAGGATTCATGAAATAGAAAACGAAAAGTTGACCTTGTATTTGATGACTAATGGGACAAGTATATCTAGTTCACTCAGTCTTTACCATGGATTGCCTTACTATCTTAGTTCCAATCTCCAAAGGGACAGAAGAAGAATCTAGATCAATTCTATAACCTTACCTTAGAACCACTCTATGAGGACTCCGCACTTGGCGTACCTCCCCTCCCATTAAGTAACTAACTCCTACTCCTAGGATTCCATTTTAGAAATCAGGATAAAGTAGGAAGTTAAATAAGGGGCATTTCTTTATGCTGGAATATTCCTTGTGAGTATTACTCCCAGTTTCACAACTTTCCCAAGTCACTCGGAAGAGTTAGAAAGTAAAAAGCAGCTCTGATAGGAGATATCTAGTAAAAAGAAAGGATTAAGGAAGATAAGCGAGTAGTTCCGAACCACACACAAGGCAAAAGCTTGATCCGCCCTCCAAGTCCAAACTGATTGTGCCAGCTACGTCTTTACTCTACCTAAAGGTGCCACCTCAAAACTAGATACCCCTCTCCTCTTTCTACGGTACCGGAGGATCTGTTGCTGGAATTCTCTAGATCGGCGGAATCTCTCTTCTCACCCCCTCTAGCTGTACTAGAGAAATCAAACCCTGTCGCTAAAGAAAGGAACTAGTTAGGTAGGATATACCTTGGTATTGGTCCTCAACCCAGCGGAAGGAAAAGGCAGTGAAGAGGCTTAGAAAGACAGACTCTTAGAAGTGAAGAGGTACGAAGTGACTGTAGTTGATGCAGGTACCCAGTGCTCGAATAAAAGGAAGAGGTTCAAAGGGATCTCGAGTGCAACCTCATCCTCAGCTATTGAGTCAATTCAAATTACGATGAGGTAAATCTTTCTGTTGTTGATAGACAAAGGGATTTATTAGAAGAGTTAGTTCTTAGAAGAGGGAAGAAGGGGCTATGCTCGAGTGACAACGAAGAGGCTCCGTCCCCGGTATAATAGTCAAACCGGTATAATAGTCTATAATAAGAAGAGCAGCTTAGGAAAGAAAGGTGCGACTGGTTGATCCGTGCTAGCCCTTGCTTCATTTCGTTTAGTGATATGATAAAAAAGACTTTCTATTGAAGGGCCCTCCGCCCCCGGAACTCTGCTTTCGCCCTTTTATCTTATAGGACTCCGTACCTCTTCCTTTAGTCAGCTTGACCTACTTGACTCAGCGGTTAGAGTATCGCTTTCATACGGCGAGAGTCATTGGTTCAAATCCAATAGTAGGTAAACCCGCCCGAACCATTCTTAAGACCACCAACTACTCCCGCTACTTAGGGGTTGGTGGGGCTTCGACGGTGATACCTATTGCCTACCCACTCATCAATCACGTCAGCTGACTTGCACTGATAGACCCCTATTGTATTGGAATTAGGCACCCATCTTTTTTCTGTTGTCAACTAATCTCTTCAATCTTCGATTCGACTCTATGTTAGAACATTTCTGTGAATGCTATTTTGATCTCAGTGGTCTTATTATGTGTCCCGTGCTAGGAAGCATAATTCTTCTTTTCATTCCAAATTCAAGAATACGACTGATACGATTTATTGGTCTGTCCGCCTCTCTTATTACTTTTTTGTATTCCCTTGTTCTTTGGATACAATTCGATCCTTCTACGGCCAAATTTCAATTTGTGGAAAGCTTTCGATGGCTTCCTTATGAAAACATCCATTTTTCTTTGGGTCTAGACGGTATCTCTATATTCTTCGTCATATTGACCACATTTCTGATCCCTATTTGCATTTTAGTGGGTTGGTCTGGTATGAGAAATTTTGGGAAAGAGTATATTATAGCATTTCTTATTTGTGAATTTCTAATGATCGCCGTCTTCTGCATGCTGGATCTTCTACTATTCTATGTTTTTTTCGAAAGTGTGCTAATCCCTATGTTGTGCGGAGCTGAGTATCTTCTATTCGCTGGGATCCAACTTTTCCTCTGCAGGGGCCTTGTGCAGTAAACCCCCTACGGGCGGTCGTCCGTCGTAAAGTAGTCAGTCTCCGCGAAGCTTTCGGGAATAGGGGTAGTCTTGTGTGTAAGCATAGCATTTCTGGTCGAACTCGCCCAACCCAACAGAAGCAAACCCGACAGACACATCTTTTTCCTTTTGGGAGGGTACTCCGAGTAGTGGGTACCTCGTAGGACCTCGACCCGCCTACTCGGGTCTTGTATGGATATGCAGGAAGGGGTGCTCCTAGGTGTGTGTAGGGCTTGTGTTTGTTCGCGAGAATGGATTCCTCGTCAAGTTTGGGGGTGTGGACACACTTGCGCGAATTCGGGTAACGGCTACAAGGGAGAAATCGAAAGGAAACTGTATCCGACCAGGGATGGACGTAAACTCGTAAGCTACCGAGGGTAGGGATAATCGTCCAGGCCTTATTGTGAAAGAAAAAAGCCGCCCCGCCACAGCAGGCGGGTTGGTTCCTGTCGCCGGGGAGCTCTTGGCGAGGAGACCTTAGGATAAGTTTCTAAAACAAAGGGGAGGATCGACCCGTTCAGTAGAATTCCGAAGAAAGACTGTTGGCAGCAGAGCAGGTGGAGACATTTCTTTCTTTGGCCCTGGAAATCAATTCCCTCTTCATTTCATTCGAGAAATCAATTCCCTCTTCATTTCATTCGAGAAATCAATTACCTCTTCATTTCATTCGAGAAATCAATTACCTCTTCATTTCATTCGAGAAATCAATTACCTCTTCAAAAAGGAAATGCGGGCAGGGTAGAGCTCGACAGAGGATTCGAGAATAGGGATTGGTCCTGTCCTTAAGATTCAGATAAGAAAAGAGTTCCAAACCTTTATGCATGCACTTTCGTACAAGTTCCGGCCAGGAGCGAGTTGTAGAGCGACGCAAGGGCGCGAGGTTTCAATATATACAACTACGCAAGTAGTTGGGTTGGAACGGAAGTGGCTTAGTTCGAAGAACTCTGGATGAGTGTTAACGATGGTTGACTAAGGATGACGGAACGATGGCTATGGTAAACCAATCGCAACGTGCTTGCGCTATAGAGCTGGTAAAGACCCAACCGAAGCGCTCACATCACAGTAGTAGTAGCGTACCTTAAGTCGGGGGGCGGCCATAACAGTTGGCTATTTCACATCTCGCTCTCTATCTATAGTACGAGAGAGGGATCCGCTGCGTGAGCAACCCGACTGTGCGTTAGAGACCGCACTCCATCTTTCTTTCTTCCCAACGAGCCCATTTCTCTTTTGGAAGACGAGCCTTGCCTTCGGTTCTCAAGGCATGGTTTTCAGTATGTCTCCAGATAGATAGGGCCCACTAGTCCGGCTAGCTAGTGAGCGGTTCGGTTCTTTCGGGCGAGAAGCGGGCCCCACAGGCGGGCATCCCCCGCAAGGCAAGCTGCATTGTTCGCCACCACCCGAGAAGAAAAAGATTGGAGAGTCCAGGCTGAAAATACATGCATAGATAGTGGTCTAATGACAAGGGCCGACGACGTAAGCTCGGGACGGAGCCGTATGATGCGGAAGTCTCACGTACGGTTCCCTGAGAAGGGAGTGGCTACCTACTGGAGCTTCAACCAAGCAAAGCACCACCGGTAAATTCCGCTTTTGGGCCACCCCTTACTCTACCATTATTATAGGGGTCTGGGGTTCGAGACAAAGAAAGATCAAGGCAGCATATCAGTTTTTCCTTTATACTTTACTTGGATCTGTTTTTATGCTTTTAGCTATTCTGTTTATTCTTCTCCAAACAGGGACCACCGATTTACAAATATTATTAACCACAGAATTGAGTGAGCGGCGCCAAATCTTTCTATGGATTGCTTTTTTCGCCTCTTTCGCCGTCAAAGTGCCTATGGTACCAGTTCATATTTGGTTACCCGAAGCTCATGTAGAGGCACCTACGGCAGGATCCGTCATCTTGGCAGGAATTCTTTTAAAATTGGGAACCTACGGGTTTTTAAGATTTTCAATACCCATGTTTCCCGAAGCGACACTTTTTTTCACTCCTTTCATTTATACTTTAAGCGCGATTGCTATAATATATACTTCCTTGACCACTTTAAGACAGGTCGATCTTAAGAAGATCATTGCTTACTCCTCAGTAGCCCATATGAATCTGGTGACTATTGGTATGTTTAGTCTGAACATACAGGGAATTGGAGGTAGCATTTTACTGATGTTAAGTCATGGACTGGTTTCTTCAGCCCTCTTTCTATGTGTTGGTGTTCTATATGACCGACATAAGACTCGACTTGTTAGATATTACGGAGGTTTAGTGAGCACCATGCCGAATTTCTCTGTCATTTTCTTCTTTTTCACTTTGGCCAATATGAGTTTACCTGGTACTAGCAGCTTTATCGGGGAAATTCTGATCTTAGTAGGAGCTTTCCAAAGAAATAGCTTAGTAGCCACATTAGCAGCCGTTGGGATGATTTTAGGCGCGGCCTATTCCCTTTGGCTATATAATCGTGTGGTTTCTGGAAACTTAAAACCCGATTTCCTACATAAATTCTCCGATCTAAATGGCAGAGAAGTTTTCATATTTCTACCTTTTATTGTTGGAGGGGCGACCGTACATTGAACTACCAAAGAAAAAAGGGTAAACCAATGTGATCATGACATTGTAGGTGCTTGCGATGGGACGGATGCGACTTCCCTCAGTTGGTTTGGGTGGCATAGCCCGTTGCAGAAGTCCCCCTTTGGATTCTTGAGTAGGAGCAAAAGCTTTCGCTTGACTTTCCAAATCAAATAAGGGCAGGGACGCTCACCTTTTTTGAGGGTTGGTGTGGCTTTTGGTACCGAGAAAGGACGGGAGGTAAGCATAGTACTTCTCGACCCTGTCTCCGAGGGACAGTTGAAGGACTCATGAATGCTGCCGGGTTGGACGAGCCAATAACTCGAAGGCCTTCGCTCTCTTTTTTGAGCAAGAATCACAGCCTTACCTTCACCATGATACGGACTCCAAGTTATTATGGCAGAGCACGAGGAGGTAATCAATATTATGATGGGAATGGAAAGCAGAAGCACGACTGGGGTCTTCGTGGTCCAATAAAAGCATCAGTAAGAGTAAGGTAAGCATGAGACTTTTTGGTAGTACCGGTGAACCAGATGGCCTCGGCGATGGAATCTGGGGCGGAGGACTCGTAGTATCTCTCTAGATCTGGCAAAAGCGAAGGACCCCCCAACGTAATTCGAACCTCCTTTTTCCAATTTTCAATACAATAGGGGAAAAGATCGTAGAGTTCCCTACCGAGACAACAGAAAGACTCAAGTTCTAGAAGAGGGAAAGAAAAGAGTCAAACGAAGAGGGTTTTATTACAGTAGTTGAGAAACTGCTGGGAAAGAAAGACCCGGCCGACCTGCCCAGGGCTGCCTTTCGGGCTCCTCTCGATCTTATTCGTAGTTGGGAAGGGGGAAGGAGTCTAAATCAATGGAAATTAATGAACCATCATTGATGGACGTTGCACATGACACGATCAATTCGACTCAAGGTACGGCGCTAATAGAAGTTGCTGACTCTCGCCTGAATTCAGACCGGACCAGACTCTTCAAGATTAGCTTTCTACCTGCCTTTACGGAAGAGGGACGTAGTTACTCGAACGAAGGGACGAGGTCCACCTTAGCCCGAGTGAAAAAGAAGAAATCGGAACCCGGAGCGAGTTGAACCAAAGGGTTGGTGTGGCCACAGCTACAACTACTGGCCAAGGCTTCTGGCGCTACTTCAAGCCTTTTTAGATCGTGTAATAGGGAGGAGCGGCTTTCGAGTCGAAATAGCTCCCTTTGGTACTTCGGTAGAGCGAAAAGCCCTTAAACAAAAAACAAGGTTGGTTTGGAACCCTTCCCCTATTTCTGCATTTCATTCTCTATTTGGCCCGAATGAGAAATAAAGAGAGGCCTATTGATTCGAAGTCAGTACTCAAGGCTCGGTCAATAGCATAGCTATTTCTTTCCCGGGTCTCCATGGCCTTCGCATTCCTAATCCGCCACACCAACACCAGAGGGCTTTGTTTGCCCCAGTGAATCGGAAACGACTCGCCCCCATTCTCGCTCAGTCTTTGCAAGGGCTGGGAAGGCAGTCGTAGAAGTTCAGCCTATCGCCACGCCGACCAATCCAATACGAGATTGGGACCGATTGGATGGAATGGCCCACCCAAGAGCGCTTATGTCATATGGAAACTCATGGTCCTTCGGTAGGAATAATAAGAATCAAAGTCCAGGTTGGTTGGTGAGCCTAGTGATAGGAGACTATCTAGCTTGGTTCGGAGAGCACTTGTTGGGTGAAAGATTTTATTTGCTAAATGTTATGGCCTAAATGCTGAACTATTGACCCTACTTGTTCGGATGGGTGTTCACCCCAAAGTGTTCCCGGACTGCATGCATACATCCGTAAGTAACTTAGTGCAACATGGCAAATTGGATTGAGAGGAATCAGCAAAGAAAAGAAAAACAAAGGGGTCAACATCTGTATTTTAGAGATTGATTCGGACTGAGGAGCGAGGAGCTGCCGCAGGCGCCCGTACCTTACAGTACAGTAAATATACGAGGAGGAAACCATTTCGAGCTTCCGTAGTTGGGGAGATAAGGGACAATCCCAGCTCTACAACTCTCTACAGAGTCTATCAACTCAGTGATTCCAATTCCTTGAACTCTCTCCGCTCGCTCCTAACTTTTGAATACCGCTCGAAACAAAATAATAAGAGTAGGGCTTAAGAAAGGAGGCTTTTTATACGGTATACCGCTCCGCGAGCAAGGAGCGAGAGAACCAAGTGGGCTGTGGTGATGTTAGAATTTGCACCTATTTGTATCTTTTTAGTGATTAGTCTGCTAGTTTCTTTGCTCTTACTCGGCCTTCCTTTTTTATTGTCTTCCAATAGTTCGACCTACCCAGAAAAGTTGTCGGCCTACGAATGCGGTTTCGATCCTTTCGGTGATGCCAGAAGTCGTTTCGATATAAGATTCTATCTTGTTTCCATTTTATTTATTATCTTTGATCTGGAAGTCACCTTTTTCTTTCCTTGGGCTGTATCCCTCAACAAGATTGATCTCTTTGGATTTTGGTCCATGATGGCCTTTTTATTGATTTTGACGATTGGATTTCTCTATGAATGGAAAAGGGGTGCTTTGGATTGGGAGTAATCGAAGAAGAGGAGGATAAATAGGGTGCGGAAAAACCTAAATCGAGATGAATGGAAGATGCCTATAGAACTTTTGATTATAGGTCAGTCGAGAGAGAAAAGAATCCATAAGTCAGTCACTTAGTGGGTGAAAGAAGAAAGAGCTTGGAAGAACAAAATACGAACAACCGCGCCGGTCGTAATAGAAAGAATACTATACTATTGAAATGAATCAAAAAATGGAAAAGAAAAAGATCCTGCTAAAGACTAACTATTTGATTCTTTTGTGAAATCGCTTGCTACAGCACGACTCCGGTTCTCCGTTTCCAGCCAAGCCACCCTTTACTTGACTTTATATGAATCAGAAAAGGAAAAGAAGGGCAGAGCCAAACTTATGTATGGACAAAGAAAATAGATCACTGCCAGATGACGCATTATGATCTAGTGAATAGAATAATAGAAAAAAGGAAAGTAGTGGATCAAATGATTGTAGAACCTGATGATCTAATTCGTATATAGAATGTTTTGGAGGTATAGAATGTTTTGGAGGTATAGAATGTTTTGGATTGGAGGATCTGATGGTTTCTGATGTTTCAAGTGAGTGCTTTAAGGCAGTCTTAGAAATGAATACTGTAGCTGCTGGCGATATTGTAACGTGCTCACTTCCAGGATAGGAGTACTCAGATAAGAATGCTGTTTCTATGGTACTAACGCCCTCATATTAAGATATGAATTCCTTAGGTTTAGGTTCTATTGTCGGGAATGCCTATGGAACAGAGTCCCTAAGAACTGACTTTGTGCCTATTGATAGGAGTACTCAGAAAGGAATGCCTTAGGATAGGAGTGTCAGATAGGACTATGGATAGGATAAGAAAGACTTTTTAGCCAGGATAGGAGTACTTAGATAAGAATGCTGTTTCTTTGGTACTAAGAAAGATAGGACTATGTATGGATAGGAGTACTAAGTCAGAGTCAGATAGGACTATGTATGGATAGGAGTACTCAGAATGCCTGCCGTTTCTTAGGTAAATCTTTCTAGAACGCACCCTCATCCTCTGCGGATGAGTAAATATACATTACGAAGAGGTACGAAGTGCTATGCTAAGTCAGACTTTTCTATGGTAGGAAGTGCTAAGAATGCCGTTTATTAGGATAGGAGTGCTAAGTCAGATAGATAGGACTTAGGTGCGGAGTACTAAGAAAGACCTTTACTATGGTACGAAGTACTCAGTCAGATAGGACTTAGGTTTCATTCGATTTGTTTTTTGGGGGTTGGTTGGGGTATGGAGCCGTAAGCGCGGTGGGGGGTGAGAGAGGACGTGCTCGTACGGTTCATAGAAGGCTCTGAAAGAGTCGTTGATTGTTGAGAACTTTCACTGCTCTATATTCGAAATATGCCTTTCTAGGAGCATTACGATCTGCAGCTCAAATGGTCTCTTATGAAGTATCCATTGGTCTTATTCTTATTACTGTACTAATATGTGTAGGTTCTTGTAATTTGAGTGAGATTGTCATGGCGCAAAAGCAGATATGGTTCGGTATTCCCTTGTTCCCTGTATTGGTTATGTTCTTTATTTCTTGTCTAGCAGAAACGAATCGAGCTCCCTTTGATCTTCCAGAAGCAGAAGCTGAATTAGTTGCAGGCTATAATGTTGAATATTCTTCAATGGGGTTTGCTCTCTTTTTTTTGGGAGAGTATGCCAATATGATCTTAATGAGTGGTCTATGCACATTGCTCTTTCTCGGAGGTTGGCTGCCTATCCTAGATCTTCCCATTTTACAGAAGATCCCAGGCTCGATCTGGTTTAGTATCAAGGTGATTCTCTTTCTCTTTCTATATATATGGGTCCGTGCAGCATTTCCACGATATCGTTATGATCAATTAATGGGACTTGGATGGAAAGTCTTCTTGCCTCTATCATTAGCTCGGGTAGTCGCCGTTTCTGGTCTTTTAGTCACCTTTCGATGGCTTCCTTAATTTGAATTGTGCGAGCGCTTCGCTTTTAGGCTAGCCCCCGAAAATGCCCGTTCGAAAGAGACAACGAAGTTGGGGAAGAATCAATCTCCAGAAGTAGCTACTCTGATCTATTACTTTGCCCATGGTAAGGGATACATGGAACGAAGTGAAAAGAGTTATTAGAAGAGGAAAGAGCAAAGCGAACTGCTCTACGAGGGATGAAAGAACTCGACTAACAAGGAGAGGGATTTATCTCTAGTGTTTTCTAGGTGCAAAGGGCTCGAACAAAGTTCAGAGCTACGGAGATGCTCTTAGTTAGGAAGAGGTTTATCAGAGGACCTATCATCTCATCTTAACCCTTGTTTCTCAACGCTTGTCTCTAGTGTTGATAGAGCGACTAAACTACTACCTCATATCTAGTCTCTCAAAGCAGGGCGCGGTAAATGCTTACCAAGGATTCCAAATGGGAAAGGATCATCGAAGGTATCCGGACAACTAGAGCCAGCTAGCCAGCTAACATGTCCAGCCTCAAGCAGTGGATTTACGGGTATTATCTACGTCCTAACTAAGGAAAACCGAGCTATAGCTTGCTCTCTTCCATTTCCCTTTTACTGACTTTTTGAAGGCAACGAAGTTGGGAAAGGGTACCTACTAACTACTAAGGTGAAGTTGAAACTTGAACCTGGTTAGCTCCTCTTTCTTATTCGTGACTTACTCAATCTCTAAATTCCATTATAAAAGACCTATTCTATCACAAATGTCTTTCTATTTTTTTATTGCTGCAGTTCTTCTTCCGTTATCTCTGAAAAACTTGAGTCAAGATTGGAATGCTGGTAAAGTGGCAGGACTCGTCATCGTCAGTCTTAACATGCAGGAGTTGTTGAAAGAAGAGCTAGTCACTGGGTATTTTGTCTAGTCTTCTTACTGCAAGGAGGGTATTTATATAAGCCTTTTAGTGATGTCTATAATCGATATAGTTTATTAACTTCACGTGACTTGAATTCTTTCCATATACTTTCAAAGGATAATTACAAAGATTTTAGCGAGAAAATGAACATGTTACAGAGGCAGGCTTTTGAGAGAAACAGTGATGTATTAAACTTTATTAATCAAAATAAGGATTTATTAGTCAAATCAGGTTGACTTATGCCTAGTTTTCTAGCTTCATTGAATATCACCAATGCCATCGATAGGTTGAGGAGTGAATACTATAATGATCCAGATAGTAGGCCCTTCTGTATATTAGTTCAAGCGGAATCAAATACCTAATACCTGTTTCCCGAATAGCTAAGTTCGGAATATGCCCAAACTCATGGGTCAGAAGGGATTGGTCGTCCGGGGAATGCAACTTCTCTCCGTGCTCATACTGCTTCTTCCACTCATACTGCTTCTTCTATTGCGGATGCTACCAGTGTTGTTATGCGGCTTCTTTCACTCCTACTATGGTTGAGGACCCGAAGGACCAGTTGACTCCCTTCCAAGCTCTTGTTCTGAAACGGTTGGAAGCTCGGTGTCTCCTCCATGGACACTTCAGGTACTGGTAGGTCGGCATGCCACCTTTTCATCTTCCTTTTTACCATCTTGGATTATAGATACTAGTGCCATAGATCACATGAGAGGTGAGCCCTTATTAAGTGATAGTTGGGCTTGCTTGTCCTCCATCTATTCATCATCTTTCTCTAAGCCGGTTCGTCTTTCTTGCTGATGGGTCTTTCGTCCCTATTGCTGGGATGGGGAAGGCTCACCTATCTTCCTCTTTACCTTTTTCTTCAATTCTTTATGTTTCTAAGTTTCCTTGCAATCTTCTCCTCAAGACAAGCACTTACATACAGAAAGATCCGGGACCTTCGCAATGCTTTGTACCTTCATGCGACAACCAGAGAATCCACCATAACACCGATACAAGGACCATATTAAAAGATCGTGTACCTAGGCCAAGAATTAGCAAGCATAGAAAAGCCTATTCCAAAGTCGAGCTCGTGTTCCTAGTCGAACAGAGAAACCAACCCACCTTCATAGAACAAGAACAACGGACACAGCAGCCCCTGACTACACCACATAAAATACGAAAGACTAAGCTAGGAAAACCCCGAATAGGAATCGGGAACCATAGAAAATCCATAGACGAGCTCAATCTCGTTGTGTTCAATTGTTAGTTTCATCAACAGGAGTTGCCTTCATATGGTATGGGTCAACAATTCTTCTTTTTTAGTTACAGAAAGCCCTTCTCAAGGAAGTAAGCCAAGAGCCACTCATCTGAGCTGAGCCAGCTACTTCGAATTCTGCCTAGCCGGTTAAAAAGCAAGCACGCTTAGCCTGCGATGCGCAATATTGGGTCTGCCTATTATTTGATTGTCCATTAAGGGCTGACTCCGCAAGGCAAGAGGACCACTACTGGGAATATGAAACTACTAACTGATGACCAGGGGACTACTCTTCTTCCTCCATTACTGATATTTACTGATCCGTTGATAGGATATAGGAGGCAGTTGAGAGTATATCCGGAGAAAGAGAAAGAACCTATGCAGCCGTAGGGAACACAAAGAACTCGTTCAGTTTCGCCAAACACAAAACCCATTAATGAAACAAAAGAGCCTGTCTTAAGCATATTGATTCGATTTCGACATCGAATTAGACTCATCCAACGCGGAATCGACTCAAGGAGAATGAATAGTGTCTTTGGTATTATATGGAAGCGAAGTAGGTTACTCTATGTGAATTCACGATGTCGGACTGGATAAACTATCTCAAAAGTAAACCCCTGTTATTTTGACACCAAAGGTAGTCACTATAAGGTAGAAGTTTGACAGGGTGCGGATCGTTGAGTTACGTGGAACGGTTGAAGTCGTAAAAAGCCTGTAAAAGGAACTAATGTGGCGAAGCGTGCTTAGTTTCCCTAGCGTCAGTGGATGCTAAACTTGCCGGTGCATCAATGGATACCTTCCGCCTCAAACACTTCGTAAGCTGCTTTACTGGTCTGCCATTCTCCGTGTCTAAAACTAGAAACCTAAAGTCAGAACATCGTCTTACCTTTCGTCCCCCCTGTAAAGTGTTTCGCCTATCTCATCTCTCTTCCTCCAATGCTTCACGGCCTAGTATAGTGCATAAAACTCCTTATCATATATCATAGGGAGGGTAGTTCTTTATAGACCCATCAAACAACTCAGAATGATACTCCACTGGCTTACCATCCCGCATAAGCGCTGCTCCTAAAGCATAACTAGAAGCTGATGCTTCCACCTCGCCGCTGCAAGTTAGGCAAAGCTAACACTGGCGTTTCCGAGATCTTCCTCTTAAGTAACTGAAAAAAGCATCCTAATGGTTCTTCTTCCACTCGAACTTCTGCTCAGTCTTTGTCAATCCATGCTGCCGGTGCTGCAAGTGTAGAAAAGTGCCTTATGAACTTGTGTAAATACTGACAAGCTCCCACGAAACTTCTCACCTCTGTTACTGTACTAGGTCTAGGCCAATTAGCGATGAATGAAACCTTGGATAAATCTTCCGCTGTCCGTTACCAACTATGAACCCGAGACCTACCCCATCTTCTGCCTGCGAATGAAGGCTCATTTGCTCCATATTCAACCCCCCAACCCATGATCTGCCCAAGCGCTAACGAGCAGAGATAAGGCATCTTTTCCCACCCTCCGGTACCTACAATGAAGTCAATAAGCAAGATTGTAAATCCGAGACATTAAAGGTACTCCGTCCTATCTCATGAACTGTTGCATAACTATCATAGAGATAATGGGCCTCCAAGATGTGCTGCTAAGATAGACCTAAGGAAAGCATATGCTATGGTGAGATGGGAAGCAATAAAACCCGCGTTTAGAAGATAGACAAAGACGAGAGGATTGGGCTTAGAACAAGACCCATCGGTGGATAAGATCACATCTTCATGACAAAAGGTGTACACGTTAGGCCTCACTCAAGGTAATGGGCCAAACCTAACGAGTCCAAACAAATTGGATTGGATCTTATTGTATGACAAAACCACATATTGGCTATATCATTTTTTCAGTAATTTCAGATTTCATTTCCTCTTCACTACGTTCGAGACTGTTGGGCCTCAAGCAATAGGGTTTGACCAGTCCCAGCAGAGCCTGTGATGAACACTTGCCCTGAGGGATGGCAGACAAAAGATGCTTCTGCTCGTTTCCCCATTCTATTGGAGTGGAGTGAAGGTTAGCCCAATGCACCGCATTCAGATCTATTAGATGCCCGGAAATGCCACCTTTTCCTGGCTTTCCAAACAAAGCCCATCGAAGTCCAGTCTATCTAATTCATTTTATTCCCATTCCAGGACGGCCCAGGCCGCTATCCGAGTTCAATCGGCAAAAGAAAGTTTACCTTACTTATTTGAATAAAAGAATTCTTTCGTTCTGCTGTCAAAAGTAGGGGAAAGTGTCTGATCCTTTCAATCAAGCGATAGAGGCAGAGGCTTTACTTCAATCGCCTACGCTAGGACGGAGCTGCTGTCGAGTGACGATTGGCCGAGGGGGGTGCCATCATGTAGCAGGGTACAAATAAGCCAGTGAAAGAGGAGTAGGCAGGGTACGACGAAGCACGCGTGGTACGTAAGCGAATACGGATCACGTGGGTTTGTACTGATCCGCTTTCGAGCTGTCGAGTGACGATTGCTCCATCTATGTTGAAAGACAGGCCCGAGTCCTCGTTTGTAGGACCTTCTTGGACGGGACGGGGCCCGTCGATTACAGATCGTCGTGGGCTTAGCTCTCGTTAAGCCAGAAAACCTTCGCTTGGTCCATTGGGTTTCAAATAAGAAAGATTCATTCAATATTTTCTACAAACTACATATTCAAAAACTCTTTAATCCTTATTTCATTATTAAGAGTTCACGATCTGATCTATTGGGTTAACACCCTCGGAGGACGGCTGAGAATGTCCATTCATTTTTCTTATAAACCTCTTCACTAAACTAAAGAAAAAAAAGCTGTACTGACTTACTTACTGGTGTCTTGCTAGTGAACTTACGGATTAAGCTGTAAACGGTACCTTTGCTGGGAAAAAGCAAGCGTCTGATCAGATCAATCAAGTTAATCAAGGACGGAGCTGTCGAGTGAGGATTGGCTGAACGTACTTTGGCAGCTCCTGGTGGAGTACTAGTCTGACAGATTCTCATCGGTGTCAAGCCACGTTTCGATACCCGCGAAAAACAGGGGTCGGCCCGTCGTCATAAGCAAGACAAGACAGGACACCACAACTATGAAATTATATTCAAATAAGAAAGAGTGTTGGGCCTCCAAGGCCTATAAATAGAAGCTTCTTGAAATCTATATTTCGCAAAGGGGAGACGGGACCGAACTTTGAAGTAAGAAAGAAAGAAAGACTTTGAGTAGCCATGGATATTGCCCAAAGACTTTCCACAATTCAGCAAGAAATCCAAACCGTGGAAAACGAAAAGCTCCAACAAGAGCAAATGCTGGGGCTGATATGGGAGCATCCGCCCGCTCTCGATCCCGAGATAGTAGGAATAGTTATGCAACAGATCCGGGACGCTATTTTCGCGCTGGAGGAAAGGAAACAGGCCCTCCTCCTAGAACAGCGGGAGCTGATTGTGGGAGCTGCGGCAGCAGCAAATCCCCCACCCAATCCACCGGGAAATGAGCATTAGCTCTTTCTACTTTCTATAATATTCAAATAAAGAGTCCGTCGACCCAAAGTAGTGTGTTTGCATGTATCACTAGTAGTCTTCAATGCTTCCGTTGTTCACTTTGTAATGTTGTGTTTAGTTGTTTGGCTGGTTTGTCTATGTGTACGTAAGCTTCCCTATTGTACTTCCTATGTAATGGCTATTAATGAAAAAAAAGTGCTGGTTTGTCTATGTGTGTGTAAGTTGAACGGCTTGAGTTCGTTCGACTAATGGGATGGGATGCCATAATTGGTAGCCCGTTAGTCTCTCTTGCTGGCCAAAAAGAAGCTAAAAGCTGAGTCTTTGGTTTATGATTATTATTCTTACCGTAATAACATTATGATTAGAAAGCCAGTGAATTAGTTGTTGCACATCTGCCTATGGGCGTATACGAACTCTCCTTCTAGCTCCTAGCATCCTAACTGAAAGTCTTCCTCTTTGTCTGCGCTTCCCTAGTCTGACTGATTCATCCGTGCCAATAAAAGAAGAAGTCATAATGCACGAGGAACTATTTCAGTAGGTCTTAGTGTTGGCATCCTTCGATAGGTGATCTACCAACAATGATATAAAAAAGAATGAAGATAGATATAGCGTTAAGGAGATAACAGCTCGGGAAGCAACAAGGGCTAAGAGGAGATAGGTGTTTGCTTAACGCTCTACGGCTAGCAATTACCTTTGCTTGTATGTTCACTCCTAGCATTCCTACAAGTAGTTTGTTTTACCAGAGCGAAAACGACTAGAAAGGGCTGTAAAGAAAACCCTAATAACCTTGAGTTCTCTAGCTCTGGCCCGAAAAAGCAAAAATGTACAAAACTGAAGTCCTTCAATGGATACTTCATTCTTGCCAATTCCAATTGACTATTCTAGATCGAAGCATTCGTGAAATATGAGAAGTTTTTTTGTTTGTTTTCAAATCGGCTAGCATCGTAGTGAAAGTTTCATTTCACATGAGCACTCTCGATCAAAGAATCTTTCTTTGTGAATGAATTGAATCACTCCATTTGCTTTTGTTTATTTCATTTCTACATCGGCTGAATGCTTGCTTAAAGCACCCAACTTATCATTGGGGAACTCGTAGGTTCGATTCTTCTCTCGGGGCTTAGCCTGGTAAGAATTCTTCCTGAGAACAATGGGGGCCCTTCCTTCCTCTTCCGACCAGATAAGAATGATACCTATTTCCAGAAGTCTATGTTTTCATTCTCAAGAGGCTCTCTTTGAAAAGGCTGTTGCCGCTAGGAGGCTGGGCTAGTAGGGGGTAGGTCCGGAGCAAGGAACCTATTTGACTACTGGACGAGAAGGGGCACCCGTGGGAACATCCGAAAGGAAAGGAGAGATAAAGATTGAAAGTTCTTTAATCGTATAAAAGCTTGCCCCTAGTCCAGCAAGAAGCCCCAAAAGCGGAAGAATCAGCCACAACTCAAAGCGCGGAGCGTGCTAACAAAGTGCGGGTTGAGAGACTCTGGGGGACGAAGGAAGTAGAACCGGAGGGAAGCTTTAGCTTCTTTGATGGAATTCCCAAGCAAATAAGACTCTTCTTTATTACAAGTGATTTCGAAACCTTTTTCCCATTAGCGGAGATCAAAGGGGGACCAGACCCTTCTGAGTGGAGGCTTCCTCAAAAAGCACCCCATCCCGATAAGCTTACAAAACAAGAAATGATGCTGGTATTCGTAATTGCTCCTATCTTCTGCTGCTGATCCTTTGGTTTCCAACTGGTGTTCATATGCCTCTGCTGACGAATGAGAGGTTCGGAGAGCACTCAATTCGAATGAGAGGTTCTATTTGACACTTTGCCTTAAAGCATCAGCATCTAACTTCGGAAAGATTTAGCAGTCTTTTATGATGACACCTGGAAGTGGGAGGTGAAAATAACCAATACTAGTGGCAGTGGTTCGTTTCGATAGCTCACCTAGCTCCTGTGCAGAATACATGTTCCCACTACCTCTTTAACAAGCAAGACTTTTAGAATGGTAAGACCGGATTACTGAAAGGTCAATTCTCATAAGCCAGCGCAACTACAAATCTGACACTTGCTTTCTTTTTTTCTTTAGTACGAGGACGAAAGATCTAATCTAATCTGGCTGAATTGATCCATCTATTTGTATGTAGGATCTTTCTTTATAGAATGCTTTTTGCCGAAATCTCTCAGTAGGAAGGGAAGGGGTCCCTGAGTAGAAAGGATATTGGAGTTTGAACCTCTGCACTTTGTTTGAGTTATAACTAACCTCTGCACTAACTACGTTTGAGAAAGATTTGATTTACCTCTGCACTTACTTCGTTTGAGATAGGAATAACCTCTGCACGATGTTTGAGACCTTTCTTCCTCTTCACTTCGTTTGAGAACTGCTTTCCTCTGCACTTCGTTTGAGATAGGAAAAACCTCTTTAAGAGATATAAATAACCTCGGGGCGAGTCCCTTTGTACCTCTCCCTTAAGTAAATGAGTGTTGCGGGGTTTATCTGTTGTTTGGGTTGGTCCAGGGTTTGGTCTGGGTTGTTCCGGTAACTGTGCTTTTCAAGGTCCCTTTCCTTTATCTCGGGTTTGGGTGGAATATGGGACAAATGGGAGTTTTCTATGGCACGATCATATCTTTCTATGGCAAAAGTTCAAAAAGAAACTGGTTACTGGTTTTTTCATACTGCATCCATTAGAAACTGGTTTTTTCATACTGCATCCATCCATTTATGAACGGTAAATATAGAAAATCCTTTGCCTGGAGAGTCTGTCTTGTTTTCCTAAACTAAACAAAGGTAGTTGAGTCTCGGAAGTTCTGTCTTGTAGTCCTCGGAAGTAGAGTCTTGGCTATACCTAAACAAGGAAGTTGAGTCTCCTAAACAAGGAAGTTTCTGTCTTGTAGTCCGTAGAGTCTGTCCTCACCAAGGTAAAGATGAAGATGCGTTGATTCGCCTTTGCCTTTCACTATACCTGAAATTGAAGACTTTTTCTTGCGTTTTACATAGGGCGAAAGTAAGCTTTTCCAAGGGAAAAGGAACTCATCACCCGATAAAACATAGAGTGGAGAGATTAATATCGTATATAACGTAGTTTCTCAAGAGTCTGTTTTTCTATAAAAATGTTCACGTTTTCCCGGGATTTTTGTTATAAAAAGGCCCATTTCGTCGAGCTGACGGGAATATATAGGTTAAGCTACCTTTAAGAAAAGCTAGGATTGTATGTCTGCCCGGGCACCTGTATGAGTACCTATCTTAGCTCTCGGTTCTCTATTACGGTTCTGTCTTTGTTTTCCTATTAGATATCAAAGGAGGGAGATTTCTTTTGTAGGGAAGATCTCATTTCCTTGTTTATACTTTCTTCTAGCGTTAGGGTAGGGAAGCGTAAGGTTTGCTCTAGCCTAGCACAATACATTACTCTAAACGCCACTGTCGATTCAATCGGATGCAAAACGCACGGATGAAGTAGAGGCCAACACTAGGTGCGCAAGGGCTGCTATACGCTTACGGGTCCCTAGTATGGACCTGGTGGTAAGGTTACCCCCTACGGACTGATTACTACACAACGCATACTGAAATCCTGTATCTTCTACCTCGCCTGGTCTCTTCCACGGAGCTAATGTCACTGTTGAGGAATCATTAAAGAGTGCCAGGGGTATCGACTGTTAAGGTTTGACTTTGCAGGAAACACAAGTTCACAGAGACAGCGGATAATCTTGTACTAGGGGAAACTCTTTGTTGGTCGAGATCTGCCTTCTTTAGCCTAGTGCTTTAGGCCCATTTATAGACACTAACACGAGGGGTGCGCTCAAATAGAAACCCATAGTAGTGTTACCGGAAGAATTGCAAGAGCCATGGCTTCCGTAGTATGATGGAACCTCTGCAATCTCAGATCCTCTGCTTTTTCTACACGTTCATGGAAATTCAGATAGTGGGGAAGGGAATGGGTAGGAGCATAATGGACGAAGGAGAAGCTACACTTAGATGTAATGGAGGTTCAGCTTTAGCAAAAAATATTCTGTTCCTTGCGTTATGCTCTGAAGAGGTTAGGGATTTGCAAGAAAGGGGGGAAACTTAAAGAATCAAATAAGGGCAGCTTTGGATTCCTTTTCCCCATTCAGCTTTAGATTCGCTCCCTCTTGTAGGTTGAATTAGAGTCCATTCTTGAACTACAATTAGAATATGGCTACTCTTTTCGTATAGTTGGATAACTTGCGCATGGGGTTTGATTTGTGCCTAAAGTTCTTCATGAAAAACCTTGAAAGCTTCTTTAGAAAAATCGATATGAATGAAAGTAGATCTTACCAATTGATTTGATTTCCCTTTTCTATCGAGTTTAAAGAAGAAGCAAAGCAATCATGAATCGTATAAATAGAAGTCTATACCTCCCACTCCTAGGCAGAACTCTTCAACATACCTCCCACTCCTAGGCAGAACTCTATACCTCCCCCTTTAACTTGTTTCATAAAAGGTGAACATGGGCTGCATCCAAGCTGTGTATGAGATTTGGAGAAACCAAACCCCTTGCATTTGAGCTTTCAAATCGATCTTTTATGTTGGGATGCTAATCGAAATAGGAGTGATACCCTTCCTTAATGAAGTCGTTTTTCAACCCGTCGTTTTTCAAGTGATGTGTTCATCCTTAGTTTCCGCTCAGCTCAAATTTACGCTTTGAGAGACACTCATGCCTGAGGGGGTTACCCAGGTAATAGGGATCGGTGAAGATTTGAGCTACCTTTAACGAAACTTTCTAATCCAGGATACATTTCGTAAATTGCTTTATCTAATAAACTAATTCATTTTTGGAATTCTTTTTGTGTAAAGATTGATTTACCCTATGGATCTCAACAATTAGCTGTAGTATAGGTGGATTCTTTTTTTATCCTTATCCCAAGAGTTTTGGAAATAAGCTGAGATATAACCACTAAAACCAACATAACAACCATTAGAACTTAAGGTCAGAATCGCAGTTTGAATCATAGTTCTTTTGATGTCTAGATTCAGAAGCTCTTTTCATTCAGGCTTCTTTAGAATTCAAGTTTGAATATCTTGCCCTACGGAGAAATATATATCTTGTACCCCCGTTGAATCATAAGGTAACACATTAACATTTTGAGCTAATTTCTTATGTAAGATTAACGTTGAAATGTGTTGTAAGCCACTACAAGTGGCATCAAGCTATCTCGGTTGATGAGTGAGAAGGGGTTGGCTGGTGTAAAACCGCGATTAAACGTGCAACACTGATCAATTGAAAAGGTTCTTTAGACATAGAAATGAAGTCCCAGTCCCAATTGAGAAGATCTTCATCTAATAACGTAAAGAGTTTAGGAAGTTGGAGTTTCTTGGCTTCTTGTTCTTCTTTAGTCTTCTTTTATATGCCTATATAAAATAAAGGGGAGAAAGAACTCAAGCTTAAGTCCAGGCCAGAGAGATTGAAACCTAATCATCTTATTCACACCAACTATCAGGGGCTTCCCCTTTCCACGAGTTGGGGCGTATGAATAGCTATAGTTAGAAACCGGATTTGATCTTTAATAAACATTTGCTTGCGGCGAACTTTCGTGTGTCGTATTGCAGTTGTGCGTGGAGAGCCCGTAAAATAGTTGGGCGAATTGGCCGAAGACTCTATTAGAACAGAGCCTTAGACGTCGCTACCCTTACCGACTTCTAAATAAAAGGACCCCTATAAAAAAAAGGCGAAGAAGAAAGCACTCGCGAAGATCTGTGGGCATTCGGACTCCTTCTGTAAGAACCGATTCTAGCAAGCCCCCCGTAATAGTTTGGGTCCACCTGCTTTAAAGCTCTTCAAATCCTGACTTCGATGACAGCGAATTCTCTTTTTTAAGGAATGAAAGAACTCGACTGAAAAGAGAGGAATTACTCGACTTATAAGGAAGGAATTATGCAAAGACATCCGAGGCAACCTTTCCTACTGTCAAATTGGAATCCTTTGCTCGGGGGAATTGGGTGAATGAGAATTCCCTTCCATGGGCTAAAAAAGACCTTGGTCTTTACAAGCCCAAGCGCCTTCAGGCCTTGGAGAGAATCCCCAAGCGTTGATAAACCTTGGTTTAGGCGATGAATTCAATTAGATACCCAGAAGCATAATAAAATAAACTAAGAGCTTCCACAACAATAATAAAGGAAGGGACAGCCCCACTATGAAGTACATCAGCTGATGTTACAATAAAACCTTGAGAAAGGGTTCTCAACTCTTCCCACCTCCTGGGCGAGACAAGCTAACTTTCTTCAACAGAATATGGGATTCACTTGGTGGTGCTTTCCATGCACAAATAAGAATCCCCCTCGTTACATGATTTCTTCTTCATATAGATAAATATAGGATCTATGGAACAATTACTTAGAAGTACATTTTGTGAAACAGCCCTTCCTATCTGATAGAAAAGGATCCCATGATCCTGAACCGAGGATCGCAAATCCCAAGTTTGTCTATGAAGAGCAGATCTAATTAGATTAGTGTCTATAATTGATTTCTTTTGTATAATACTAATCAAATCGATAGGGCCTCATTGGTAAGTGCTACAAGACCTCGTACATTGGAACCCATAGTAATGGACCAGTATGGAACATTATCTTTTACAAGCGAGATCCCATAGTATATGAAAGAGTGAAAAAGTGCTTTCGTTGTTGTGGAATAAGAAGCCTTCGTATCTTAATGCATGTATTTCATTTATTCGGAGCTATTAGAGCGGGATCCACTTATTTTGGAATATGAGTCGAAGCAATAACAAGAATATTTCTAGTGGAACATCTTTCACAATCCCTGGAGAGATAGTTCACGAGGGATAAGTAATTCGACTCATTCACATCCAGATCATGAATGTTTGGAATCCATATTATGCAATGAGACATTGCTTTTGCTAATTCGAATTGGAGGGAGGGGTGATATAGATCACAAATCGGTCTTTTTCCGGCACCATAGTTAGCGCATTCATCATAGTTAGAAGCTCCAGCTCCGTATCAAGGGCACGGTCGATATCGTCACTATCATCAATAAGAAAACCCAACTACTTGTTATCCAGGAACTTGTGAAGAAATACTGTAATGAAAGGAACATAGGAGTTTGTCGCTAGGTATTTGACCAAATAGGATCGTCCAGTTCCTATAGAACCTATCACTCAAATAGGTAATAACCTGATCAATAACCTGGGATAGAGAGATCCAGTAGCTGTCCCGATAGCCCGCTAATGACAGGCCTTAAACTTCACTGATACGCAAAACTCAATGAAGCACAAAAGGCACGAAACCCTTCATTTCTTTTTCGTTTTTAGAAAGTATGGTTTGAAGTCATAATAGACTCACTGTAATTCACTTTCAAGAGGTATTTATTACTCGACCCAAGGGAGAGGCCGAAAGTGCTCGACCAAAGGGAGAGGTATTTATTTCTGTTATTTAAAAGAGGTATTGATTTATCTATTCTAGCCCAGAGGTATTGATTTCTCTAGGGAAGAAGCTAATTCATGCTAGCGGGGGATAGGGATTTATTTATCTAATAGAGGGATTGGAACAACTCGAAGAAATAGGGCATCCATATGCGATGCGAGACTCTATATTATATAATATAGTCCATTTGCCGAATTAGAGAAGCTACCCAACCCAAGTAAGTGCTCCGTGTAGCGCAATAAGCTACCCAAAGCGTTGAGAAACCGATAAACCTTGTCTTGTACCAAAACGAACGATGGGATAAGGCTTTTAGCCCGGGATAAGGTTACTAGATACTAGATACTAGAAGGTTCTGTCAGGTAAGCGGGTGAAAGAGGAACGTAGTAGCTCGACCATTTGAACAACGGGACTTGCTAGAAGAGGTAGATAGTTTTTTTACTCAAGTAAACCGACGAGGTTATAAAAGAGGCTCTACTATACCTTACCTTTATTTGGGACTGTCTTTGGTTTCCTAGCTGACGAGATCCTATTGAGATAAGTTAGATTACTTTCCTATACCTTTCTTTGGGACTGTGACTGTCTTTGTGATTGATTTCATTCCATTCGATAGTTTAAGCTATCTAAGCTTCAGAATTGCCGATCTGAATAAGCTACCCAAGCAAAGGATCCACCTAGGATTTTATCTCTAGGGTTTTTAATCCTAGGACAAAGTGCCCTAGCGTTCCTAACAATTTATCCCTAGCGTAGGACAAAACAAGCTAATAGGACAAAACGAGCTAAGGATCCACCTTGGACGATGGGTACAGTCTAAGTCTTTGTTCCTGTCTTTCGGGTAGTATTCGACGGAATCAACTGAGGTATTTATGACTGTAGTTGCTAGACTGCAGGTACGGAGATGCGAGACTAAAAGGAGAGGTACGGGGAGTTGCTCGTAGAGGTATTTATTACTCGGAGAGGTCTATATTACTCGACTTACTTGAGAGGAAGGAGCTTTAGGAGTTTCTCTATTCTATGAGGTTATCCATATGCGAGAAGAGTAAGGAACGATAGTCGCTCTTAGAGCTTCAGATTCCCCCGGTTAGTTTGTTTTATCTGCTACGTCCCAAGCAGGGTTTGTTGAAATGCAAGTAGCTACTTCTTTATCGGTTTCTTTTGTTTCAAGTGAAATGAAGAATCTATAGTAAGAATCGTCCTATAGTAAGAATCGTCTATTATCTGCTTTATCTAATTACGTACGTAAGGTAAGAGTCTTTTCTCGTAATAGAGAAATTATCTCGGCATCAATAGGAAAGGGAAAGCATGGTAAACCACTAATAAAGATCCCTCTTCCTTTCCTTTTAGTCCAGCCCTTTCTTCCTCTTATACGAGATATAAATAACCTCTTACGAGATATAAATAACCATAAGAGATATTCATAACCTCTGCACGATACGATGTTTGAGACCTTTGTACCTCTTCCTTTCAGTCGAGTAATAAATACCTCTTCACTACGTTTGAGACCCTTGGGCCTCTTCGAAATTTATATTGACTCATCCGCATCGGTAGAGGGTGCGCTCGAGAAATAAATGCCTCTTCCGAGTGCTTTCTTTCTTCCCATCTTCTAGTCATCTGTCTGTGATGAGCTGCTACTCTTCAATATCTACTCTTTCTGATACCCGATATCCATATACTGGCATACTCTCTCCCGTCCGTAGGGCTAAGAGTAAGACCTTTACCTTTAATAAGGAGCTAACCGAGGTGAGGTCTGTCTCTCTTGTTTTGTTGGTGAGGTCTGAGCTAACCGATGTTTTGTTGGTGAGGTCTCTCTTTCTCTCTTGTTTAAGACTACGAATCTAAGAATCATCTGACAGACAGGTTGAGGGGCCTGGCCTTTTTCTTCTATGTATTGAATAAGTCAAATAGAAATGCCCGACTATGAAATAGAAATTCCCTTTCCTAAAAAGCAAGAAATCCCTGAAATAGAAATGCCCTTTCATCCATCTTGTGAAATAGAAATTCCCTTTCCTAAAAAGCAAGAAATCCCTCTTTTAGATTAGATAAAAGAGCAATAAATCCCTGCTATCAACACTACGCTCGAGCCCCTTCTTCCCTAAAAAGCAATAAATTCCTGCTATCAACTACTAGCATCCCTAACTCTAGCTACCGGCATCCCTCCCTCTTCCTGGCAAGTCGAGTAAGTTCTTGCCTCTAGCTACTGGCATCCCTAAATCCCGAGTAAGAGGAAATAGAGTCCCTTTCAATGTCCCTCTAACGAGAAATCAATGTCCCTCTACCGAGAAATCCATCCCTCTTTGCTCGTCCCAGCAGTCTACTACAGTCCTAAATCCCCCTACCCTATATAGAATAGAGCATAGAATAGAGCAATCCCTTTCATCTTGTCCTCTCGAGCTAACGCCCTTCTACAATCAATACCATAACCATAGCATAGAGTGGTTCATCTCTAGCAACTATATAATTTCTATAATTCGAAAGAATGAATACCGAGCTAACAAGTTTAGAGGCTACGGGCCTTCCAGGCATTTCAAATACAAATACTCGTTTTAAGAGAAGAGATAGAGATCCCCATTAGGTAAGGTATATGAGATAGAGATCCCCATTACATTAGGTTTTTAGAGATCCCCATTAGATATATATATGAGAGAAAGTTGGAATTGAAAGCAGAGAGAGCTACTTCGTTTTCTTTCGAGCTAGCACTAGAAGCAATCATTTTACCTGTGAGCAGTCCCCCGCATTCCGAAATAAATAAATCTCTATCTAAAAGAGTCAGTGTGAGCAAGCAAGCAAGCCTGTATTGAGATTGAGCAAGCAAGCAAGCCCGTACCCGTACTTCTTTCTAGCCTGTACTTCTTTCTTTTAAAAGTGATAATTCCAGGAGTAAGGCCTTATGACTACCTCGTCAGAACGCTATAAAGGTTTTCCATCAGTCATGCTTTGAACCCCCAAGTCGGATAAATCAGTAAGACTAGCTCGAGTTAGTTCTTTCCCTCTCCTTGTCAGAAGGACTCGACCTTTGTGAGAGGAGCGAAGAAAGAGTATCTTTTCTTCAGTGGAAGCAAGAAAAGAAGCACTGGCGTTACTGGCTAAGGACTCATCACTCTCAGGGCATGGAAAACTAAGGGGGCTGGGCTTATTTGTGGGAAATTTTGGATAGGGCACAACCAAGAGGGCTGAAGCTGTCTTAGGCATCCCTACGAATGAATACTTCTGCTCGGGACATAATATAGGTCGCTTGCTTGCGACTGGCTTGCAAGAGAGCTTCCCACTTGAACTGGGGCATCCACCTTTGAGAACTCGTAGGACTTAGATAACGGGGTACATTGAAAGACCGGATCGAGGGGACACTGAATACTTTGATGCTTACCGATAATCGCGCTTCCTTTAGCGTAGACCACCCTTTATTTAGTTTCTATTGGATTGAATTAGCAAAGTAGCTTGCTTCCCGGGTGTCGGTATAGGTAGGGCAGCTTGCTCATCTCATAGAAAGAAATTCGTTGCGGTAAGAGGGAGGTCACGACCGTACCTTACTCAATCAACTGAGACCCTGTTGGAAGCGTTAGCTCTTGTGAAGACCTTACCTTAAAGAGTCCCTACCCCCATCTTTCTCTATCCCGTCACGAGCAATCGAATGAGTTTTGGGAAATGTGAAAGAAAAGAAGATAGATGCCCGGTGTCTCATTCAAGCTTTAGGCTTGTTCGGAAAGTCCTCTCTTTCCAGCGCTCTCCTCTAGCCCTCTCTTTCGCCTAGGTGGAGAGGAGGCCTATTCGCAGCCTTTTATCCGATACAATACGCACCTTACCTGAAGATCCAATTCCCCCTCACGAACTAAACGACTATTTGGAGAATAGCCTGCTATGTTGAACCTAATAGAAAAGAAGCTAAGAAACTCAGAGAAAAGGAATTGATTTCTTTTCCTTCGGACCCCTTACAGCTTCGCACTAAGCCATCGCACTCCCGCTCTGCGCCTTGTTCCTTAGTACTCACCCTTAGGTGTGAAATGTGATGCTGTCTGTACCTGGTCCTTGAGAAGGAGCTTGGCTTGGTAGAACACGAGAAGGAAGTTCCGATCTAATTACATATATAATATGGGTACTTAGTAGATTAAGTAAGACACTAGACCCCATCTACAGGAGAAGCATTCGGAAATCAATGGATTTCTTCCAATTTCCAATTATCCTCTTGTAATTGACTCAACCACAAATCTTCTTGAATGAAGGTAGTTTTCTATGAGATAGGAAAGCGGGGGGTGAAAAGCTAATCTCGTAGAATAGGGTTGGGTTGGGGCTTAAGACTCGAAGGAAAGCTAGAGACCATTAGCCGAGAATCACTACTAAGAAGACCGAGACCAAAGGTAAGAAGAAGAGAATCCAACTCTTTGGTAAGCGTAAGAAGAAGAAGCCACCGTAAGGAAAATAAGTAGGAGCCTTCTTCTATCGTTGTGATTTCATACCTTTTCTTTCTATACGAAATGAAAGATTTGCTTCTTCTCACCAAGAATGAGGGTGAGTGTTAACGAAGGCGATGGCCAGCCGTCTCATTGATCTAAGACGGCTCTCTTCTTTTCTTTATAGTCAAAGGTAAGCGGCATAGCTTATGATGATCGTATTCCACTTTTTTCCGAGCGGTAACTCATTTCTCTATCTGAAAGTGGGAGTGAGGGTCTTTGATGGGCTCGGATCCTTTTCATTCTTTCATGTGAGGAGCCACGACGGATTTAGGATTTGGATAGATCTAGTGGGCCTTCTTAACATGCGTCATTTGACGACTCAGTGCATAGATGTCACGAGTCCATTGGCATAGGGTTAGGCCGATTTCGTAAGTGAGCAGTCTTTGACAGGCCCTCTACCAAATCAATAAGAAAGGCACCGCCACGAGAACATGGTTACTGCAACCATGGGGGGCTGGTTGTTTATTTAACTAAGTTGTTGAATTCCCCTTTTTTGCAAGGCTAGACCTTCTCCATTTGAATGTAATGCATATATCAACGAAGGAGGTTTTGCAGAGGTATACGACCAACCTCTTCCTTCTGGCAGGAATGAGAATGGGAGGGACCTGGCTACTCTTGAGAGGAAAGGCAAGATCCGGGGAAGTAGGCCGGCCTAAGCTAAGATTGGAGGCTATTAGAGGAAAGGCTCAGTTCTTGGTAAAGCGTGGTGGGGGTAGGGGCTGTCGCCACCTGATAGAGGCAGAAGCCGGAGCCACCAGAGCTATCTGCGTCGAGGTCGATTGGTCTCCGATCAGGACTTGCTCCGAGAGGGATTTATGACTCGACTGAAAGGAGAGGTCTGTCTATAGAATGCACTAAATGTTTACAGTCTCATCAATCAGTAGTCCCCTTGTTTTAACGAGCACTGCTAGCAAGCACGGATGAAATCTTTTTCTTTGGGTTTCATCTTCTCCCGGGGCGTTGCATCTAGCTCTGCTCCATGCATTTTCTATTCAAAAAAGTGACTGCTCTAGCCAGTAACTCAATCCGATTAGCACAGGGGGAAAGAAAAGCTAAAGATCCTAAATCCCAGGTAGATAGGTTCAAAGCACAAGGAGTGGGTGGTGTAAACTAGAATCTGTCCGTGCTTTCTCTCTTTGTGATATATTTCTTATATAAGACTTGGTGCTGCTGCGCATGCAGTTTCTATTACGAGACTAAACTGGATTTGATAGGCTAGGTAAGCCTGTCCTTGGTTTTGGTATCAGTCCCCTTTCTTGAATCGGGAGCACCCTATAGGGGCAGACAGATAGGCCGCCTCGTCTATTCCTATCTCGCTCTTTCCGCCTAAGGTAAGGCCGCCACGTCTTCTGTTGTCAGAAATGAAATGGATGCCCTCGAAATTATATATACATATTCTTCCAGGCAGTCAAAAGAAAAAGAGAATCGAATAGAAGAAGTGGAGATCTTGGATACTTAGCCCTTTACGCTTGCCATGAGCAAGGCATACGTTAGTGTAGAATGGCTTTCTTTTCGGAGGCTGGTGGAAAAATGAGGGTTTCCGGATCCAATTTTGTGTTTGATCATGAAGTCTATCTGCTCCGTCTCCTACTCTCTCATTCGAAATGGGTGTCAAAGCGGATAGTTCAAACCAACTCGAGGTAGGAAGGAAAAGACAATCAGGAGAGGTCGAAGATGCTCGACTGAAAGGAGAGGCAGAAGGACTCGTTGTTTGTGAGAGGTCAGAAGGACTCGACCTCTTCCCTTTGGTCGAGTACAAAATACCAAAGTGAGAGGAAGAAGGACTCGTTGTTTGTGAGAGGTCTACTGGTGCTTGACTGAAAGGAGAGGTCTTTTTATGAAGGTTTTTCCTCACTAATATAGTTGCAAATAAAGAAAGCAGAGAGAGAAGGTGCTAAATAGCATAGTGACGGGCAGTCCCCCTGACTTTTCATTTCACAAGTGCATCAGATGCAGAAGAACCTCCTTCCATCCGGACAAGATTATCTCCTGGCTCAGTACTTCCCGCCATCTTTTCTTTTCATGGAAGTCACAAAACAAAAGAGAAGACTCACCATGATAAAAGCCTGCTCTTTCACTTCCTTACTTTGGCCTATCTAGCCAAACCAAACCCATAGCACGGAAGCCTTTGGTCGACATTCACTACCTCTGACCGGACACTTAGCGGCCTTATAGATTGTTCGGGGGAGGAATAGACGGATAGAAACCCTAGGCAATAGAGCTCATAGCTTACAACAGATCATAGCTGCCCTAGCCGCCCGAGATAATAGCCGCTATGGCTTCCTCGACTCCCAGCTACTACCTCGTAGGGAAAGCAGACGAGAGACCGACAAAGCCCATAGAGGACCGCTATACCACAACAAAGAGACGAGACGAGACAACGAGAAGAAAGAGGAGCAAAATAGAGCTTATTTCAACCAATAAGGGGTTGACCATTGGCCTACTCTACCTACCAAATCCATCGGTATATCCAAGATCAGGTGGAAAAGCAGCCCCTTTCCTCTTTACAGCCCCTTTCCTCGTGGTTTTTGTGTGAAACTGATGATTTGAAGGGTCTGTATCCTTTCTTTTCGAAGGCCTTTTCGGGGTGTCTCTTAAGTAAGGCAGCATTGAAAGCATTCGCTGTAAAGTCCCCTTTTCTAATTGAGATGATTCTGGGACGGCAGGCTTTGTGGAAGTAGTAGTTACATTGCTCTCCTCTTTCTGTTTATGGTAATGAGAGAAATCTACGCGCTTACGCTAAGGTGACTGAGAGTGGGACCGCTAACCTTTGGATTCGCTTTACCGTGTGGATGAATGACTTTCTATCTATAGAGCTAGCGAGTGCTCATTCTATGGTTGATCTTTTTCTTCTGGTAGTCCGTCCTGGCCAACCCAGTGAGTAGCTAACTGAACCGATTGCTGCTCTCTTTGGGCTGAGCCCTGTCCTAGCAACAAAGGGAGGTTCACGAGTAATGTACCCATTCTCTATGCCCCCTTTCTCTTCCTACCGCGGTTTGGGTGCTAAGTAGCAGACATCACGTAGTGGGTGCGCCGGTGGTGAAGTCATCAAGTCAAGCGGTCGGCTTTGCCTCAGTTGATTGGGCGTTAGGTCTTTCATCAGTTCGCTAAGTTTGAATAGTTCGAGGAGGCATTAAGAACTGGAATAAAGAGTTGCTCTCTTGTGAGCTGTTTTGCCGCTTCTCTTATCCCGATCTATGCCATTGGCGATTGCAAAAACAGGTAAACCTGAAGTAGAAAAAAGAATACAAGCACTTCGCTCCTGATCTTCATACATAATAGTGGGATTTCCACTCTGAAGTTATAGCTTTAAGCTTCAGTCTTCGAATAGGAAAAGGGCATAGTTTCAGTCTTCAAGGTCCTGATTGGGGCTTTTTGGTAATTCTTTTAGACTTTTCTTTTATCGCTTCTCCTTCGGATCCTTAATTTAGTGAAATTAGATTCCTATATGTTACTCTTCTTAGTAGCGCCTTATTAGTCTAGGGCCCAATACCAAGGGTCACGAACGAGAATAAGACTGACTTTCTCTCTTTTATTCCATAATTTCCTTCATTTGGTAAGTCAACTTGGTTATGGAATAGAAAACCTCTATTTTGTTGTTTGTTTTGTCGTATTTGGTATTGTAGTTTTAGGAAAGTCAATCTGTTTAGCTATCTTTTTTGCTGTTGATTGTGCTTTCTTGTTTTCGCTTTGTCTAACCAAGAGGTACTCATTTCCCTTGTAATCGAGTCAGGTATTTATCTAGAAGCCTTTATTCTTTTCTGTTGTTTCTGGGAATCGTACTGTGGGGGTCTCTTCTTTTGTTGTCTTTTGCTTGTGTTCTTCCGAGAACAGGGATTTGAGATCCCGTTCCTACTCTTTTGGTCATAGGGAATGTGGCTCTGGGTTTGTTTTTATAGTTTGCCTTTCCTTTTTGTCCGTAGCTCTAAGGCCGGTTTTGTTGTTGTTTGTTCTGTTTTGTTTGTTTTTTGTATTTCAATAGGTAAGCGAGTTTGGATCTGTTCTATCTGTTTTAGTAAGGTTTTGTGGTTTTGTTTGTTTCCTTATTTGTGTGGATTGCCTATGATTTCTCTCTTGTAGTGTATTATGGAATGCCTTTGGTAAGTTCACTTAGTTATGTGAGTCATTTTCTATCGTTTTCTAGGTACCCCTTTGTTTTGTTGTTTGTGAGCTAAGCTCGTATTTGTGCGTTTCTTTTCGTCTGAGTCACTTGGTTTATGGAGCTTTTCTAATCCCTGTGTTGTTGTTCTTTTGCTGTTTGTGTCTCTTCTCCCTTGAAGAAGGGATCGAGATGGTTTGATTCCTGATAGGTGGTAGTATTGTTTGTCTGTTTCGGTTAGTCTATTTGTTTAGTTCGTTTTTGCTTATTTGTCTGTATTTCGTCTAATTGTATCTCTTTATATTCCCCAATTTACTGACTGACTTTCGTAAGTCAACTGAGTTATGTAAGTCTATTCATTGCTCTATGTTTGTTGAGGTAACCCTTATTCAGTAAGTTTGAACGAGGTTCTGTATTCTTTTGTGTCTGTATTTCGTCTAATTGTATGTATTTGACTCTCTAATTTGCTTACGAAAGGAAAGTCAGGAAACTTAGTTATGGAAGTCGTTGACTCTAGTTTGACATGGAACCCTTTGTTTGTTTTGTTGTTCTGCTAGGATCTTGTTATCTTTTGTTGTCTGTTTTTCCTAGTTAAGCAAGTGGGGATGAGGTCCCATCGATTCAAGTCATCAAGTAAGGTTTTAGCTGTGGTATTTTCTGTAATGCAATCCTTTGCTTTGTTATTTTATTCTATTGGTTCTATATGTATCTCTTTAGCTCGGATTGGGTTAGCTTTCCCAACCCCCTTTAGGTCGTTTATTTATCTGTTTGTTGTTTTTCCTTTGCTGTTAGTAGGTTCTGTTCTCTTTGGTTTTTCTATTGAAATAGGGAGTTAAGTGCGGATGTAATCTAGTAAGTTGTTTGTGATTGAGTTTGTTTTCCTTATTTGTCTTGTCTGATTTATCTATTATATTCCATAATTTGCTTACTTTGGTAAGTTCACTTAGTTATGTGAGTCTACTCCTCTATTTTGTTGAGGTAACGCTTTTGTTTGTTGTCTGTTTGTGAGCTAAGCTATTATTTAGTTAGCTTTGCGTGAGGTAAGATTCTAAGTCCTTTTGTCTTCCTGTGATGGTATTAGTAGCTTGTGTTGTTGTGTTTTGTTTGTCTAGGTAAGGAAGTCAGTCCGGATGAGGTCCCATCGATTAGAGGAATGAAGTCAGTTTGAGTTGGTGTAATTCAGCCCTTTGTTTTGTTAGTTTCTTCGTTCTCTATCAAGCTGGGATTCTTGTATCTTTCGGAAGGTAACCTTAGTTATGGTCGTTTAGGTCTCTGTTTTTTGGTTTGCTCTTAGTATCCTCTGGGATGCGTTTCGTTTTTCCTGAGTCAATCTGGTTAGTTATCCCTCCCTCCTTTGATCCGTTGAGCTTTTGGTTCCTTTTGTTTTGTTTTCGCTCTTGGTACTCGCGTAAAGGATGTAATGGAGGAAGAAGTGTTTTGTATTGATTTTCCCTGGGATTCTGCTCTGTAGAGCTATTGCTTTTTGTCTCTCTATTCCGTTCGCTGTATCGTTTGTGTTATGTCTTTTTTCTGTATTTGTATCTTTGTACGAGTTATTACTCTGTTTTTCTCTATTTGTTTGTATTGATTTACTAGGATTTCTCTATATGTAGTCCATTATGGAATGCATTTCGTAAGTAACCTTAGTTATGGAAGTCTATGACTCCAGAAAAACTGGGTAACCCTTTGTTTGTTTTGTTGTTCTGAGGCTCTTTTCCGTAAGGTTCTCTCCTCCATTTCAATTGTTTGTGTTGTCGTTTGTGTCTCTTCTCCCTTGAAGAAGGGATTCGAGCTGTTTGTTTTTAGTACTTCCTTTCTGTATTCTTGGGCGGGTAATGTGTCTATTTTGAGTCTAGTAGAAGCTTCCTTTCACTTTGACTGTTAGTCAATTCCTTAGTTTCTTGAGTGTCCTTTAGTCTAAGAGTTTGCGGGGAATCTTCCTTTCTTTCTGTGCTGTAGTCCCTTCTTTGTTTTTTCTATTGCTCGATCATAGTCAATTGCTTTTTGTGACCTGGTTTACCAGGATTCCCTTATGTGTATCCATGTGTTTGATTGCCCCCGATTTGACTATATAAAATCTATCGATAACTGTTTCTTTAATATGTTTGACCTGAACGTGTATGTCCCTTGGTTCTAGTGGGGCAAGCCATTAAGTAAAGCTAGTTTTTCTCCTTGTTTCTTTCCCTTGCCTTGCGGGTAACCTCTTCTTTTTCTGCTTGGTAAGAGTAAAGGAAGTCCCGATCTACTAAAAGCCGGGTAGTTTGTTTCATTACCTCCTCACTATGTTAGAGTCATAAATCCCTGGTTATCGAGCTCGCCAGGTAGGACTGAATTCTATCTCGGGAAGAGGTAGTAATTTCTCGACCCCGGCACCTTTAAAGTAAAGAGAGGTTGAGGAAGCATTATCATTATCACGAAGTACCTTAAAGATGGGGTTTGAATTAAGGTATCTGCTCCTAGGTAGGTAGAGGTTAGGCAAATGGTTTAGGTTATTTATATCTCCACCTATTCAGTATTTTTTTCTCACCTTTATATTATAGGTAATTCATTTTACAAACCTCACTCTAACTCCTCTATCTCATAACCAGACTCAGACCAATCGTTTCGAAACTCTTATAAGGGGAGCTTAGGCTCTCCTCTTCGTTTTATTCGAGAAATCAATTACCTCTCCTTAACAGTCGAGTCCTTCGTGACAATAGGGTATATAAATAACCTCTCCTTTATAGTCGAGTATATAAATTACCTTGGATGGCACAGTCGAGTATATAAATAACCTCTCACAAACAACGAGAAAGAAATGACCTTACCAGAAATAGAAATCTATTACCTTACCAGAAATCAATTACCTCTTCCTGTAAGTCTCGCGCTTCGCGACAACGGGTATATAAATAACCTCTTCCTGTGAAGTCGAGTAGATAAACCTCCTCTTCCTGTGAAGTCGAGGGCTTTGCTCCTCTTCCTGTGAAGTCGAGTAGATAAACCTCCTCTTCCTGTGAAGTCGAGTAGATAAACCTCCTTGGACTTTTGTTTGTCCTATTTCATTTCTTAGCTATCCGCATATGAAATTGGAGACAAAAACTTGCATCTACCATGGGGCAAAAGTAAGCGTTTCCTTAGTAAAAGTGATAAATCACCCGACAAAACGAGGAGTTTTATTCTTATTAGCGTATATTATGTCATTAATCTTTCTCTAGAAAAAAGTTGCTAAAACACGTCATTTGAGTTACTTTTTATCCATTTCTTGGAGCTTCCTAAAAAAGGTAACTCATTTCTTTTCTGAGACTATAAAATGGAAACCAAAGGGTTCACAGGGCAATACAATACCTTGGACTTCGTAATGAATATTGTAAGGAGTAATTGCTTTCTTAAAAAGAAAGAATACGGGATTAGAGCCTAATAGAAAGATAATAGGATATGCCCATTTTGAAAGAAGTAACTGCACATGAATGCAAATGAATAGGCTCTTCCTTACGTCTTCAAGGAGGAAGCGGGGATGGCGCGTATGAGTAGCTGTCACGAATCGAAGGGGAAAGAAAGAGGTAGCACTGATTCTATTAGTGGAAGCGGTTTATTTCACTCCTAAATTCAGGCAGTGAGCATCGAATAAGCCAATTGACACTATCGTCTGTTTACAGCAAATCAAGATTAGATGGACAAAGAGAGCTTCAGTCAACACAGTCCTAGAAGCTCCATTCATGCCCACTTCTATTCCTAAGAGCCCATCATTCTACTCAAAAGAGGACGGAGGCTACTTTCGGGACATTGGTTGCTTGCAGCGATTTGTAGACCAATAGCAAAAGCAGCAACGATTCGATGCTCTCAAGCAGATCTTCCTCCAAGAGTTAGAGCCGAGGTCTAATGAAATTCCCGGATCGAGTTCTGACCCTTATCGAGCAGTTGAATAGGAAGAGAATCGGACAAAGAGCTGTTAGCAGGGCTTGTTCACGAATGCCCTCTTATGTTAGAAGGAATCATTGGACAAAAGCGAAGTTGAGCCGCCAATGGGAGCAGAAAGGAGGTTCTAGAACTGGATTGTTTAGCAAATACCATAGCACATAGTACTCGGAGCCCAGAGACCAAGACTCAATTCATAAAAGCTCAAACTTACCCATCCGAACAAGACGCACATATCCCTTTGGGGGTCTGACTAGTGAGCCAGGCAGGAACAAAGCGACGAAAGTATCCGCAATTGTACTAACGATAGTTCAACATCTCCAAACGGGCAAACTTATGGATTGTGAGCTTTCTCACCATTTCGACATCTCTTTACCATTTCATCGTCGCAATCAGACAAAAGGAGACCCGGTCCAACGCATAAGACTACTACATGGACCATATTTCAATGGTACAAGACCTTTTCCCGAACCTCGTGCGATTCAATCTATCTGCTTTAGATCATAAAAAAGCGTATATAACTAGTTAATAAAATGAACCAGCACTAGTCATCCCATTCTTTTTTGGTTTAAACCCCTACCCTATTGTTGTTTGTTACAGGTGTCCTTGAGTGGAATGAAGGGAATCTGAGAGTAGGGACAGTAAACGCCTTTCTACTAGAAGGAAGGCTGGCGTCCAGAGGCACTACTAGGAATAGGGACAAGGAATGACTCCACTTTTGAAGATTCTTACCGCCAGGGAGGGTTCTGGATCTAATAAGCTGGTCTCCTTTGAAAGCGGGGTTGCCTAAGAAAGCGCCTTTTCCTACTACTACTAGTAGAATGCCGGTTTTCGTCACCTTTATTTGAGTTGATGAGGTGATCTGATCTCGCCTCTAGGCAGGTCGAAGAGAAGGTTGTTATCACAGTCCTACCGCCGAATACAACAATTAGACTGCTCTGTTAGGAAGTGCTTTCTCCTAGACATTCCCGGGTCGGTCCTTTCGCCTGGCCACCACCCACAGGGGACAAGGCCTTCTTCTCCAGTCGCGGATTCTCCACTTCTTCGGATTCAGATGTAGATGTGTCTGCTGAAAGCCTAGGTTTACTATTATATATACCCCAGAGTAAAGGAACAAAATTTCATCTAGAATGGGTTATTGAGGTAAAGGACTTCAACCTCGCAGGGTATGATGAAAAGCTCTCACCAGGATTGTGTTTCCAGGTCGATTGAATCAACATATCCCTCTTTGTGATAGCTGAGAAGCGTTCTAAATACTTTTCGACAAGGGGGGCGATTGAATTGAATACCTAGTACGAGTGAAGTACCATTCCATAGCTTGATCAGTAAGGCTCCTTGGGAATAGTCTGATCATAAGACTATCATCATGAGCCACTTCAGCACATTAGGCGGATGGGCATAAAAGGATTTAACGTGCGTAAGGGGATCCCCCTTTTCGCTATGTAGGAAAAACTACTTTTTGATGTGGGCCCCATCATTCCTTCCAAATCTAAGGATCATAGGGTTGAGGACCTCTTCATACGTATTTTGAAAAACAAAATCCTCAACATGTTTCGAGCCACTGTCTCTTCAAGCCTTTTTAGCTGTTCCTGGACTTTTGCTAGGTTTACCCTGTGGATTTTGAAAGAAAGGTTGTTTACACCTGGGTTAGGTGTGAAAGGTATTCGGTTGCCACCAGCTCTTAAGCACACCCATTGGCATTGACTGCATGGGATCGAAAGACTTCCGGTTTCGTGAACGTGTCCAACACTTTCTCATGGATCTGATTTGGATGAATACACGGGAAGCCCAGAGACCTCATTTGGCTTGGCATTGTGCGGCTTCCTTAATTGCACTAGCGCACTCAGGTGAGCAACAAGCCGTTGGTTGAACCAATAGGGGCTCTGGCAGAAGATACCACCAGACACCCAATCCCAGCAGAAGACATGTTAGTAGGACGAATCGAATCGGCTGTCTTTGACGTAGGCCAAGGCCATTGCCTCTGATAAGCCGAATGTCCTTGTACGACTAATTTGTCTTGTGGCGCCCGCTAATCCAATAACGCGATCCGGGGATCTAAGTAGGGTGGTTTTGTTGCCTCTATTTGGATCTATTGTCGAAGCAAAAAGTGCCGGGCAACTGTTCTCGAATCAGCAATGCCACATCTGACTCAATCAAAAAGATTTGAAAAACCTCTTCCTTCCGTCGAGTCCCTTGGACCTCTGACGACTTTGTACCTCCCTTCCCCCTTTTGCCAAGGAAAGCCTTGAAAGCAGGAAAGGCAAGCTATTTGAAGAACGGGGTTTTCTTTTTTATAATACGATATGACCTTCCAAAATTCAACTGATGAAACAGCCATACCAGACTAATTCCGTCTACGTCTAATGAGCCTAGCCTCACGGTTCTAGGGCGAATTCCTAGTATTGCTCCTTGATTAGAGCATGGCAATTCGATTAAGATTTGGCAATCAATTAAGAAGGAGCTACCCGAGCTCAAGAGACCGCTTTGAGTCTCTCCCCCGGGTTCTGAGAAGAGCTGGTTTATGGGGCACCGGACTAGCTCGCAAAGAAAAGTAAGTGAAAGAGAAGTTGAATCATAAAGATCGAGACTGCACTGACTGGGCTGACCTTTTAGGTCAATAGGGGTAGTTCACGCGCTTTATTTTTCAGTCTAAGATCGAAATCCTTCGCTCTGGAAACGGTTCGAACTTTACTAGGATATGGCAACAACTGATGTTGACTTGACCCTTCAATTGAGTATAAGTCAGCAAGCAGCTTCCCCTCGGTCGGTTGAACCAGCAGCTTCCCCATCACCTCCTCTAGGTCAGGATGGCACCTCTTGCAAGATTCGTATTCTTCCCAGCTCCCAACCTGCCCTTCGCCAGTTGGAAATAGAGGCAAGAGGTCTCCCAAACCCGTGTTTTTTGCTTGAAAAGGGCAACTACTAAGGGAGGGTGGAAGGTAGAGGCGTACAGATGAGAAAGTAGGTGTCACACGTACTCATGGATCGGTCTGTCCGCTGAAAGCGAGAGGAATGAGAGTGGCTTAACCGACGGGAAACTAGGAGTGGCTCTACTGTTAAGGAGATAAACGGAATTAGAGTTACCGCTTTCATTTCGGAATGTGGGACGACAATAGAGGTTCCCGCTTTCAGAGTTTAGGTACAGGCCCATAGATAGGATGGAGGTTCATTTGATTCGCGCTTGATTACAAGAAGCTCAAAAGAGAAGGCCAAGGAAAGAGGCGAAACTGAACTATAAAGGGGAACAGTGGCCACTCGACCGACTATCATGAACGAAGTGAGGGAAGGAGTTCGGATTGGATCCCTTAGGAGAGAGACGGATGGTCTTAAGAAATGGAATCAGGTCTTTGACGATCCAGTATTAGCTAGCAAGTGTATGGACTCATACTTTGATGACTCCCTAGTGGCCAGGGAAGCGTTAGCTTCACCCTTGGAACGTATCATCTATTCTCTCTAGCTCTCGACTTGACTAGAGCATTTCTTTAGCTCTTTCGCCTAGGGGCATCAAGAACCGGAATGGATATCACATATGCCCTTCTCTTTGGTCCATAGCTAGCAACTCACCGTACCAAGCGCGGCAGCCTCACCCCCTCGGGAACAGAATCCTACCCTTTTGATATGTCAGCCAAACAGCCCAGATGGGACGAGACTAGTCCGGTCAACAGATACTAAATGATACCTCGTATTCAGTACTCTCAGTACTCCCAGACCAGGGCTAGTCACTTTGGATCCCCATAAGTACGACAATCTCTCCTTCACTCGGCGTGGCACGGGCATCAGCCTTCATTTCATTTAATAAAGTACGTTTCCGTTTTCACGAGCAGAAATACGATTGATTGAAGCAGGCAACGAAGGGGACGAAGTAGCAGCAGCTTTATACGATATTGGGCAGATTGCCAAGACCCCTTTTATAACGTAGTTGGGGATTCGGCCTGGTTCCATAGAGGGAAGAATGGCAGGGGCCCTGTCGTACGAAGGGGACTGAGAGTGCACTTTGCGAAGCTTCTTTTAGATAAAAGAAGCGGGATTGTGGAGCTGTGAAGCGGCAAAGCCGACTATAGATATACTATACCCCACTTGCGCTTTTAGCTTAGGTTTCTTAGTTAGGAACTTGCCTTTTAGTTAGGACTTGTCCTATTTGGTTTGGTAAAGGGTCAACCGGCCCAGGAGACACAAGTGGAAGCTGGCTTGGTGCCCTATTCGGTTAAAGGTTTCATACTATCAAACGTATCCGACTTTCTTTTCTATCAAACAGCTTTTTGCTCTATGTTTCTAAATACAATACTGAGAATGCCCTTCTTTCTTGTCAAAATTTCATGTTAGTATCCTGCGTGCTCGTGGTTTCTCTATGTGTTTATAACTGCTGTGTAGTAGGGACCTGAATCCGCTTAGGAGGTGCTTTTCCTAATAAGCTAAACGTGCCTCTGCTATACCTCTGAAGTGCAATTAGAAAGTAAATAGCCTACGGACTCCGTACCTTATTTTCCAACCACAAAAAACTCTCTTTTTCTACGGAAATGTCTTTCGAGCTGGGATATCCTTATGCAAGGTTCATTTTCCTGGTCAGAAAGGGGAAAAGAACTAACGACTGAACGAACGAGTGAAACGGAGTTCACAACGGAAGAGTGATGGCATGCCATGCCGGGCAGGTGAGATCAAATAGATGATAAGTCCTAAAACAACTGGTTCCCCCTATCTCCAACCGATGGAAGAGGTGTTGGATTTGGTGGAAGAGGGGCAGCAGCCCAAAGGCAAGAAACGGCATAGCTCGAGTAGAGCTAATAGTTCCTGAACTGCCTCATTATTAATCCTAGCCGGGTTAGAGCCATACATAGAGAAAGTTCCATTTTGATAGAGAGAGTTACCTTCTCACTAAAACTATGAATCACAGGAGGTTTTAGAAAACCGCATTTCCGGGGTGAAGGACTTCGACCTGAGACTTACTTAAATACCAAGCTTGTGAACTGTCCCCCGCCCTATCAGAGGTTGAGTTGGAGATCGACGACCATAATATATTCAAAAAAGGCCGAGGCTGGCTGGCTCTTTATTCCGCCTTCATCATTGCCTTTCCTTGTTGAAAAGGCGGCATAATAGACTCTTTCGGAAACAGGTTTGAAAGGGTAGGGGGTGCGTGCTAGAGGAATAAACCTAACAAGAATTCTTCGGAGAGTAACCTTGGCCCTATCTATGGGGAGGTAAGGGGAAGAAGCGAAAGCGAAGGAAGAAAGATTTGAAAAAAGCCTCTTCCGATCCGCAACTCTAGTTCCGAGTTAGAAGGGCTGCTAATAAAGCCGATAGGTAGGTCGATGGGAAATAAACCAGAAGAGAAGCAGATGGAGCTCTTTTCCATACCAACTATTTAACAACAGAGGATGAAGATCGGGCTGAATAGAGGTTGGTTTCCAACAACTAGGGTTTAGCACCCTGCCAACTAACAGAAAAAGGGCTTGCCCGCTCTAAAGGAATCAAATCCCCAAGCAAGAGTTTCCTATGTAGTTGGAAGGGGGCTGGTAGCTAAGCTTGCCTCAACTCAACGGGAAACTCCCACAACTGACAAACCGGTGAGAAACATGGCCTGTCACACACTTGGCGGCGGATTAGCCCCGACCAGTCGATGCTCCTACGCAAGTCTGGTTGTGTCTCGGGTAGGTTCAAGTAGTAGTAACGAGCCGGTAAAGGTTTATTATGTTGTATGATATTCCATCCGTGAGTTAATGAGGAAGAGCGGTGGTCGGATGAACAGAATGTCCAAGGAAGGAGAACTGTCCAAGCTTATGAACTAGCGAGATATAGCCAAAGGCAGGTGGGTTCGGGCATCAACGAATGGAGGTACGAACAAGACCTTCGGTTCCTCGAACCAAGCTTATCACCCCAGGTATCCTCCACCAGCTGGATCCGGTCCAATGCAATCCATTTGTAATGATGGATTCGGGCAAGAGAATTGAGAACAGAATAAATGTCCATATGCTAATGAAGCGCTATAGAGCCTTCCAAGATATGAAGGGAGGATCTCATTGTTTTCTTTTCTTACAATTACATAAACAATATCAAAACCGAATCCATATGCTTTTGAAACACGGCCTTCGCGTCCACCCATGCAAAGAAGAATTGCTACGGAAAGATATGGAAAGAACGGGGGCCAGCATCTAGCGGGGAATCGGAGCGAAGGGAAAAGGATTGAAACACCGCGCCTCAGGACCTAGTAATGGTATCTCACGTGATAGTAGGGGACTCTGAGACTTAAAGTACTTAAACAAGTAGGACCGGATCCCTTTATCATTTTTCATTCAGATCTTTATTAGAATCTTTAGAAGAAGGCTTTTCGCCGTAAACAAGGTTGGCTTATGAATCCATGGCGGGAAAAGAGCCTTTTACCGCGTGTTCACCTTTTGGAGATCCAATTGCTCGCAGGGCTGCCCTAGCCGACCTTTCTAATCAGTCACTTCAGTCACCTTGACCTTGTGCCCGACTGGGCTTCTTTCACTTTCGTTTTGGAGAGAGCAGCAAAAGGCATAAATAAGGGGAAAAGCAAGAACTCAGGTGTACTATCAGTAGGGCAGGAATCGTGGTTGACTTCCGTTTTCTACAACTAGTTCTTATGTTCCTGAGGTAGAGTGAGACTGCCTTCCAATTTCCTTTCGGCGAGGGGACCGGAAAAGGCCAGGCCGCTGCAGATCCAATTGCTTTGACCGCTACAGGAGCGCTTAGAGGGGCTACAGTGGCAAAACCAGAGAGTTGGTTGGCCTAGTTGGAGCTAGGGCGGCTATAAAACCTCTTGCTAGGCCGGGGAAAGCGATAGCCCCTGACCGACCTGAAGCTTCAGGGGAAAGGATCCAAAAACTGGCTCTACAAGACCTCTTTCTTCAAGAGACCAGACTGAGGAAGAAAAACAAACCTCGGGAGCAGGGAGAAGTGTTGGTTAGCCTTAACACATCCAAATCTTCCGAAGTCAATGCGGTAGCAGCCACTGTCACTAACCCCACCTCATATGCTATGCCCCCGTGGTTTCTAAAGTTGGATGCATTGAATTACCTTGTTGCATAAGGTAAGCAACATGATCCCTGGCTTGGATAGCTGAGGGCCGGTATCCGTACTACGGCCATATCTTGTTGCTTGATTGGGAATTTGACTCTAGTTCGCAACCGAGAAAAGCAAGGAAGACCGTGCCGGGGAGAGCGAGGTCCAATGATCCTGTTTTCAAACCGAATGAAAGCAACACCTTACTAAAGAAATCAGTTAGGAACCCAATCAAAGGAGTCCGGCATATCGCACAATCAGAGGAATCACCGACTGATGTGACGATGACCGGAACCGCTTCTACAGGTACGAACTGTCTTATTGCGTTGGATAACTTCCTGCTTGGGAGCGGCTGCTCTCGTACCACCTACAGGTACAGACAACTACCGGTATATGAGCGCTTGAGTTCTCTTCAACAGTTTCATTCCGTGTAGTCAGGGCCACTTCGTACTCGGGTCTTCTAGCCGGTTGTGTAGCGGAAGGCGTGGGATTCTGGCTCTCTTGTTCGTTCCCAGGATTGTCCGACCTAAGATGAGCCGGCTTAACACATCGACCGCTTTGGTAAACCGTACCAGAGAAACTCTTTTCAGAGGGGAAGAACGTCTTTATTAGGCACTCGCGCCGAACAAGCAAGTCAGTATACCACTCTTTGACCGTGACCCTTGCAAATACTCTATCCCAAACCCACTAACTAACCCCTCGAGATAGAGTACTTGTACCTACCAAATAGACTAACTAGGTAGACGACCTTGGTTGACAAAAGTGCCTTCTTGCCCGACATAGGAACATAGGCATTCTTCGTTTTAACACCCCAAGAAAGCCACCCGGGGGGTTCACAGCTACAGAAGCAAGAGCAGCACCCGTTGGTTCAAAAGAAAGAAAGAACTAGAGCTTTGTCTGAAGTAGCAAGTAGTAAGAAGAAGGACAAAGCCTTGTAAGCTTTAAGACATGGTAGGGGGGCTACGAGCTTCCCTTTAGGAAAGAGTCGGGCATAGTGAATCAAGAAGTGATCGAAAGCTTCCTCAAGCATGAAAGATCAAGAAAGGTTCGAAAGCTTAGCCAACCACTACATATCACTCGCTCACTGACCTCAGTTCGCTACGTTCGCTTAAGAGTTGCTAGTAGCAGCTTAAGGTTACTAAGATGTTCGGAGCTAAGTCATTTCTTACGCTATTTCAATCTTGTATGTACTCAAATGAAAAGAAGTAGCCAAAAGAGAGGCTAGAGAGGCTCTGGGTTATATTCTTTTTGTGATGATTGACAAGGGGCTGGACCAGCTCCCCTCATAAGAGACGAAGTTGGAAATAGTACCCCCCTTTTCTCTTTGGGTAGGAACATTTCCGGCCTATTGAGTAGCACTTCCGGCTTATCAGCTAAGCTGCTGCATCCGTCGATTCCTTCAGTTTTGTCTATTTTGCTTCACTTACACTTAATACAGTGATATGCAAAATGGAAGCCATTCCCTCCCTTAAAGTGAAAGGGAATTGGGTGATTCCACCGCTGGCTCTAGGCTCTCTAAGCTCATGGTCCGACCAGCTCAGTGGATTCCGTTTTGTATCCCTTTTCTGCCCTTTTTGTCGCTTTTAGACAGTCCTATGGGATTTCACCCCTTCCTCTCAAAGAAGGAGGCGCCGTAGATGAATAAAGCTCGGACATCGGCCGCAGGAGACCCTTCCTTCTACAAAAGCGAAAGGCGACACGGAAGGCGATGCGGAGGCAAGGCACCTACTGCTACGGGATTTTTCAAGGCACACGAAAGGTCTGGATTGTGATGAGGAGATGGAGTGATGTGCAGGGATGAGGCACAGGGAGCGGCGCCCTTGTTTTATTCTGTTGATGAATAGGAGAAATCTCATTAGAACTACTGACAAAGATCGGGACCATACCTTGAACCCCTTTCGGGATCGCGTACTAGAGGTACTCCGTCCATGCGCCGGAGAAAGGAGAGGAGACGTTTCGTTACATATTTATGGATTTTCCATCTTTCCTGTCCGGTCTTCGCATGTCTCTGGGCTTTCTTTCACGGGTGCGATTTCGGGTACATCCGCTGAGAGCGAGAGTAGGGAAGGGCCATGAATGAATGAAAATATAGAGACTGACGGAGGCCAATGTCCGTATACAAAAACGTGAGTTGAGGACCCTGTAATGGTAACATGTGGATCTGTTATCGTGCTGTTTGGATATATACCAGCCGTGGAGACAGGATCCGTTGTCGGCTCCTTGATCTGAAATGGATAGAAATAAATCTCTTCAAGGATCTTTCGAAACTGGTCTATAGAAGTCAATCACCTCTTCTACGTCACATTTCGCTATCGATCGTCTTGGAGCTAGCCTATAGTAGGTGCAACTCTATGATGTGAATTTCTCTATTCTATTACATTAATCCTGGCGTACTAGTAGAGTATAGCCCTCCCTTGTAATTAAGAAATCAAATATCAAGAGGCTAGGCGGGCAGAGCTTTAGTCAAAGGATTGAAAAGGAGAAGGATTTATATAATTTCATTCCCATAGAAAAGAAAGACCAACAATTTCTTTTTTGAATAAATTTCAATACATTACTCCTTCCACAAGTGGACTTAGTAGCGCAAGTCCATGTCCATCTTTATACTAAGTTACAATAAATCCATAATGCTGATAGACTAGTGATCGATCGTTGCACTCTTCCTTGTAAGCAAGGCTACTTAGCGTACTTCGTCCTATCAAACATGCTTGCTCCCCTTCCTTCGGACAATTAGGTTGATGGATTGCACGCCCGGCTTTTTGGTTTCCACGCTTTCCCGTCCCGACCTAAGGGCTTAACGCGAAGACTGCCCGAACGACTTTCCTTTTACACCACCTTTTCTCTTTACTTTCCTTTGCTTCGGTAGACTCACTTTCTTAAGTCTCTATCCTATTTACCTCCTTCTACTAGGAGTTATAAAGCCTTACTTCAACTACTGCTTACAGGGTACTAAGATTCACTGCTTTTATCCTCTAGCCATAGACAGGATACCACCATTACTACTTGAACTATCAAGCTTATAAGTAACACAGGCTCCTTGTCCGGCTGGGAAGGATCTATACACTAATAGGCCTACTGGCTCAGGAGGAAGTACTCCGGGATATAATATACACCAGGGCAACTTTGAAAGACAAGTTAGCAACCGTACTACTGGTATGAATTGAGTATTGCAGACTAGTGCTAAGCCCAACTGCTATTATCAGATAGCTAGGACTTATTCTAAAGCTCTTTCACACAAGGGAACGTATGGGGATATCTAAAGAGAAAGTTTCTAGTTCTTACTTCCTGCCAACAAAGCAGATTCAAAGAGACAAGATCCAATTCCTTCAGCCTATTCACAGCGGATGAAGTAATATCATTGTACAATTCTAACTTCATACCCACATCTTGCTTTCTTGTTCTTAAGCCAGTTACATACTTTTGGAGCCTTCTTAGGGTTGGTTTTCGGGGACTCTCTCAGGTCCTAGTTTTCTGGGAATCTCTTTTGATCATCGGGTGAATAAGCTGGTCCAGCATCAACATCATCCCTCCGCACTGGTTGTTGTCCCTCGCCCCTGGTTTGAAAGAAATCATTGATCGGCATTCTGGGTCATCTCATTTACAGCATTTGTTTGTCACGCTTCGCTTCGAAGGTCTTCCATTGCAGACTTGTCTTTGGAGGCCTCCCTACTGGAGAATACCATTCTTTTCTCATTGACTTCTTGAGATGGATCAATATTCTAGGAAAAGTTTCTCTCACAGCAGCAGTCCATCTCGCGTCAGCAGCGCATCTTGCATCAGGAAAAGCAGGGTACGGAGTCCTTCGTCCACGACACCGAATGTCTCTCTCAAGGTTTAGCGCTCAGCCTAATGTTATCTACGTTGTCCCGCAGCTGTGGAATTGTCTCGCTGTGCCCGGCTAAAGCACTAGAAGAAAGGAGAAGCTATGAGGTGCTCCACGGGACTGCTTGATGAAGTCTTCGTCCTACATCCGGGTCAAGCTTAGGCCATGCTAGCCTCACAAGTCCCTGTTCCGATCTTCCTCGATAAGCCTGGTGGGCATTCCCATTCTTTTTTCTACTCACTCCAGCGTAGATTTTGGAAGTATATAGGGGAGAGTTCCAAACGGACTGACTTTCCTATAACCCCAATCGATAATCAATTGGTTTAGGCTTTTCCCCTTTCGCTCTAAGCTACAAAGGGAATCATTCTTTCTTTTCCTCCGGTTACTAAGATGTTTCAGTTCTCCGGGTTCGCTTCTAAGTGATCAAAGAACACCTAGATATAATCACATTATTAATAATAGGTTGTCCCATTCTCCGATCCCTATCAAGAGACAAACTCCATTGCTGTTACAAACCGCAAGTCCTTCATATAGGAATATTCAATAGCATACCCCAACAAAAATGGAAGTCTTTGATTCGGTTCGGAAGTGAGAATTTCTTTTTCTTTAGTTCTTGTCCATGCTTTCCTTCTGCTGTAGCTTTAGAGTTTAGAGTTAGGAATTGCAAAATTCTTCATTCTAAAAATAGAGTATTCCAAATCCCTCCAGAAGCAGAAGAGATCTTTTTGAAGAACTTTTGATGTGGGTTTTTCTATTGAGAATGAATAAGAGGCTCGTGGTATGGGCGCGCGGGCGTATATAAGCGTATAGAACTCTCTTTCTGGGTCTGATCTGAGAGTTCTCAGTATTTTCTTTTCCAAATATCTTCCTATCCTATCTAACGGAGGGCTAGGGAGGTAATCGCCGGAAAGGAGGGAATCGCCGGGCCGGAAGGCGAATAGGAAATGAAACACATGGATACGAAGTTATGCCTTGGAATGAAAGACAATTTCCGAATCCGCTTTGTCTACGAACAAGGAAGCTATAAGTAATGGAACTATGAATCTCACGGAGAGTTCGATCCTGGCTCAGGATGAACGCTGGCGGTATGCCTAACACATGCAAGTCGGACGGGGAGTGGTGTTTCCAGTGGCGAACGGGTGAGTAACGCGTAAGAACCTGCCCTGCCCTTGGGAGGGAAAGCACCAGTGGTAGCACCAGTACCGGCATAGCCTTTTTTTTTACAATAAAGAAAGGACTGGTACTGAACTAGTAGATACGGTTGAGTCAGTTGTTGATCCAGAAGCAGTAGAAGTGGTAGTAGTATACCTTCCATATCAAGAGCTAGAGACAAGTGATGGCTTTCCCTGTACAATAAACCCAGTAGATCCAGTTGATTATGCAAATGTTGCCATCTATTAATATGTTGCCGTCTAAGTAAAGCCCATCTCAGCCAGTCTTAGCCAGTGATCCATACACAGTAGATCTATAGCTTCTATACCCGGGCGACCCAGTCGCATATGCAGTAGCTCCAGATCGATACCCCGATGCACCCCAACCACGTGATCGAGACCTATACCCCTCCCTTCCCCTTCCGGAAAAGGGATAAATACCTTCCCCTTCCGGAAAAGCAATAAATACCTTCCCCTTCCTTTGTTTGGGATAGTAGGTAGGCATGCGTTTTATCAATTGAGAATGCAATCGAGGAGCCTAACTCGCATTAACGTAGTCATCTCCTGTCCTGCCTATTACTATGAGTTGGGTTTCGTAGAGTGATTTGTTAAACCTTGGGTTTAACCTTGCTTACTAAGACTGTTTCAAGGTCGAGGGGGTTTACCTACTCGCCCTAATCAAGAAGCGGGAGATGGTTCTGAAGTTGCCTCTTTTGGGTAATATGGGCGTAAATAGCGCCTCTAGACCAAGTATAACAACGGGCTTTTACCCTTTTCATTAAAGTCTTACCGTTGGCAGACGCTTATTTTGCTTGAAAGCCTGAAGCTGATTCAATCTCGTAGCAGCTGTTGATTTGGATTGTCTTGTAGCTGATGAAGCTTGAATTGAAAGCCTAGAGCTGTGGAGTGGTGTGTGGGACTCGTGTAGTAGTAGCTATACTCCGCGTGCCAGCAAAGCTCCTCCCCCATGTGTAAACCAATATCCCGTGGTAGACTTAAGCTCTTTTAGGTCTCCTGCTTTCATTTTGGTTTGAGTTTGGTAGGGGCTGCCAAGCTTGACTAATCTAATAGGGGTATCCGCATAAGGAGAATGCCTGTCCTGTGCCACCTTGGTAGCACAAACTAAGGTCCTGTGTACCAGCGATGTACGAATCATAGTAAATAACTGGACTAACTTTCTTAGTTGCAAGGGTACTTTGCTTATAAGTTTTTTATACTCTTACAGTATATTCAAAAGTAAAAGTCTTCTTAGTATTACAATAGTTGACTATGAATATTCCTACCCTTTCAGTGCTAATATATTCATTTTTCTGAGTCTTAGTCTACTAAAAGCATAGGAACAGTAAACTCTTATGTTGCAAGGTTCCACCCCCACCCCACTCGAGGAAATACACTACAATTAGAAACCGCCTAGAATCGATGCTTTGACAGAGTGAACTCTCCTTCCTAAGCTAAGCTAGTTTTAGAACGTATTTCAAATACAGAAAACTCTCTTGAATCAACCACTGTATGGAAGGGAAGGAAGAGCTGTGACATACGTCATTTTCATGAATGCCTGAACGACTCACCAACCTTTGTGACTGAGACTTTCGTGTCAACAATAACGAGAGAAAGTGTTTTTTGTCTTATAACGGATGGTTGTAATAAGGGGGTTACGCCCGGGGAAGATATAAACCCCTTTAAAATGAGGCTTTCCTTACTTGACTTTCAAGTTTAGCAGTAGGAGAAAAACCTGGTATTGGTTAAGGCAAAAGAGCATCATTTAGCTTCCCCCTACTTATTTAAGGTGTGCTTTCGATAGGTATTATCAGGAGTGTCAAAATGCTAAAGTAACTTGTTTTGTTAAGGCACATGCAGGGGTTTGACTTCCTTCCTTCTTTAGTGCAGGTTCAAAGCTAGGATTGTGGTCCAATCAAAGTCAACAGCACGCACATCTGGGAAACGATATAGAATCGAATCTCTTTTCCCATTTAGATGGGTCGAGTAAACTCCCCTGGGCTTCTATAAGCCAAAAATGGATTTGTGAATGAGAAATAAAAGTTTCCAATATGAATAGGAATCAATGGGATAATCTCAAATTGTTCACAAGGGCTGGGGACCCAACATTTCAACTCCTCCACAAATTCCTGCCAAATACACCCCTTCCGAAAGTCCTCACGCGCCATGTAATTTATTATTGAAATAAGAGAATCCAATCCTTATTTACGTGTTGAATATCATAAACATATTCCAAAACTTCGCGTACTGACGTCCATGCCGGTGGCAACTGAAGACCAGACCAGTTGCATCCATGTTTTGAGATACTTGATGACATAAGTCATCTATCACGCTCCTCCTATCATCAAGTGCTATGAAAGTATCCATTTTATCCATGTGATTATCAAAATGGATTTCCGCTCTTCTTATAAAAATGAAGAAAGACTTCTCCTTGGTTTTTCCAAGAAAGGCATGGGACTTTTGGGCATCGCTTTGTTCTCTTATGAAATGGATTCAATTCGAAAAATCATGTCAAAGCTATAGTACAGTGTTGACTGATGTGGTGTAACCGGTGAGCTCGAACCAAAGAAAGACTGTACCCGGCGTCCCTTCCTCTCATCAGGCAGCTATCTCGAGCTCATTTCACACTAACTTCATCTTTCTTCTTCAGGGGCTTACCTACCTTGAAGCAGCTTCCAATGATTCGAGATCTGGATAGCGCACTGAGCTAAGCAGCAGAAATTGATCCTAAAGCGCCGACGCTTGTCCGCCGATTCCTCTACTCTATTTATAGATTTTTCTTCTATTCTGTAAGTGAAATACTCTCTATTGAGTTAGTAAGGATAGGATTAGTAGCTAAACTCACTCCCTAAACGCACTCTAAGCTCTCTAGCCGCAGCAGCTTATCCGAACCTGCATTTCTTTCGGGGGACTCCGCACGGCCTGCCTCTATTAGACAAGAAAGGAAAGCCCGAAAAGCCAGGTCGTGGGAATCGGACATGAGGTCAGTCAACATGGCAAAAGTATTCAACAACATCGGCTTATTCCCTTTCAAGGCGCCCGTATTCATCGAATTGAATAATCTCATCAAAAACTTTCCACTTGACAGATCTTGCTTACGAATCTTGCTTCCGGAGCTTTAGATGCTAAAGGAAGTATTGAGCCCCGTTCAAGGCGGAAAGACCTATAAAGGTAAAGGAGTAGAATAAATATGTCTTTTCTAAGCCAAATCACCACCGGACCTATACATACTCTAACTAGATGATTCATTCGCTGTAGCTGACCAGCTTTCGCCTACGTACGCCCTGACAGTATTTCGATTTCTCCCTACGCTTTAATGCCAAAGCAAGCCCCGCACCCAGGAGTACGAATTGGGCTTATTAGCATTATCAAAAAGACAGAAAAGAGTTCCCTACGCCTTTTCTTTCATCTTTCAATTTGACCTTCCTTGATCCCTACACCCTTTCGCGTAAGGCCGAAAAGGGCTCTAATCGGACCAGGGATAAGAGATGATACCTATATTTCTATTTTACCGAAATGAGAAAAAAGATGACTCGTCAGGGCATAGATCAAAGAGATTACTATTTAGCATAACAAATCTTGTCGATTGAAACCATTTCATCATTTTTTTGACGATAGCATTTCTTTTCTGGCGAACTATTTTGTTCTAGTAAGGTGAGTGCTGTCTAGAGCTAATCTGTAGGCTAAATCAAGTCAGAAGATGCTCCAATGTGGTATTATCCGATGGGGTAAGGGGTCGATGCTTCACTCTGGGATTTCAAGTGACTATTACTAGTAGAGTTAGAGCGAAATCTAAATGACTGGGATTTTGATCGCTAAACTTGATAGTAGGATATTTCATAATGGAAGAATAGTCCCGTTACGTTAAGTCTTATCTTTCTCTTCTATCTTGCTATCTATCTTTTTTATTTCAGAATGAGTCCATGTCAGATAGGCCTAGAAAGGGCACATTCAAGTGATCAAGTGCAATCAACGAAGAATTCTTCCACTTATAGTAAGCTAGCTTTCAAGCTAAGACTCAAAAAGCCTGGTTATCTTATTATGGTAGAAATGCTGCGCGCCTAGGTTTCTTTGCCTGACCTCAAGCAGTCGTTCCAGAAGCGTTAGCGCCGCCCGATTGGATAGGCAAGCGCCGAGAAGCCTCTCCCCCCAGCAACCCCTATCCTCTTCTTTCGAAACCGCCTTGTCTTGTATGTATAGAGAAGGGGGAATTGGGTTCTTGGAACTTATCACTTCGAAAGAGGCAGAAAGCGCACTTAAGCTACTGATTCTGAGGTAAGGCCCAGGGGGCAGGTGGAGGTTTTTTTTTCGTCTCCCTGTTTTAGGCACTATTGGCTTCCTTGTTAGTTTAGAGGGAGAACGGAGATGAGCAACCGGCTGGGAAGAGGTGAAGCCTCCATTTCAATGCTCGAGGAATAAGTCCTATAGTTTACCACTTAAATAATATATTTATATAGTTATAGTAGAGCTAGTTTAGCACGAATTCTGCTCACGAGCGGAAAGAGAGATTCACATCATGGATTTCGCGAGACATAGGCACAAGCAGTCTGCGGACTCCTTAGACAAGAGCATAAGCATAGATCAGGCCATTTCCCACCACCTCACGAGCCCAAGTAAACGAAAGTGTATGTGCACTAGCGGGTGCTGCGGAAAGCAAGAGATTCTCATTATAGCCATATCCCTTATGAAGGGTTTTAGGAGAGCCATAGGGGCCTATACAAGTTTCCATTAAGAAAGAATCTCCGATGCCACTTTGATAGATCCATCAAATAGAAAGATGCACAAGCTTCGTACCCTATCCTATCATGGACTGAATTCCGGGTGGGTTTCTTTAACTCATCGCGATTTCAAATGAAATATTCCGGGTTTCATACCAATGCTCGAAGCAGCCCCTCTATCCGCGGAACAAGAACTGAACCTGGAGCTTATCTGGTTACCAACATAATCATGGACAAAATAAGGTCTGTACCCGGGCGTTTTGATTGCTAACTCACGACCGGAACCCGTTTGGCTGGTCTTTCAAGAGCGAGCACATCCTTCTTTCTTTTCATTCATGGATTTGTTGAAAGTCACGGGTCAGAAGCTAATGTGCTAGAAGTCTTGCCTGCCATTACTGACTGGCATGAATCTAGTTACATCCATCGATCAAAGGGGGAGGCCCTGGGAGATGGTGCTCTCAACTCAGTCTTGTTGATGATTTGGTTCTCTTCGGTTCACCAACGAGAGGTAATTGATTTCTCGAGTGAAACGAGAGGATGAAAGGTCAGACCAGAGAGTTCTCCTTTCTTGTATTCTTCTCGTGCGAGCTATGAAGGTATTGTAATGTGAGGGCTCACCTTCCCTTGATCAGTTCTATCTGCTTTCTCTTTGTTTTCTTCTGTTGTGAATGAGTTTGATACGAGACCTTAGACCTTAGGCTGAGTTTCATGTGCGAAGGGAGAGTTGGGGCCAAATGATCTTGTCTTTTCTCTTGCTTCCATTCTTGATTATCTTCTTTGCATTTATTCCTTCTTTTGCTTTCTTCTTTCTCTTGATCGAATGAGTTAGAGGGGAGATTTGCGGCTACTACGCTACTACTAGGAAGGGAAGCTGGGAGCGAAACCTTAGATCATGTTTATTTGTCTTATCTTGTCTGGAAAGGTTCACCTTTCTACTCTATAGTTTACGATCCATTGCCAGCCAGCCCAATAGCAGCGGATTGCCTCAGTCCAGCTAGTCCTTTCACTTGAAGAGTCAAGATTACGTAGAGTAACCGCGCCTTCGATTCCTGGAAAGTGAGAGTTCTAGACCTTCGTGAGATGCCGGTGCATTTCCTATTCCCTAGGACTCCAGCTCAGGAGAAAAGAAAGTAGAATGTAGAATCCAGAGATGAGATTGAAGACAGCTTCATCCGTACTTCATGCTTTAACGATCTTTCCCTTTCCTGTGCCTATTCTATTTTGAAAGCAAGACTTACGTACGCGAGATCGGCCTATGTACTTTTCCTTTTCCTCTTGACCGATAGCTTTCGGCCTTCTAGCTCATTCCCTACCTATTATTCCCCCAACCCCTTTGGCAGGGGAAAGTGAGCCGGTAAACGCAAGTATGATTCCGTACTTCGTAATTCGATTTCTAAAAAAGAGATTCTCTTTCCCATACGGGTGAGGTTTTTTCCCTTTTCCAGAGACGAGAGAAGTAGCAACCATGGACCTAGCTCACAGAAGAAGGGGACTCGTTTCGACAGGAAAGAGGGAACATGGTGTTGTGCTTCTTACCTATGATGATTCCGCATTTGATTTGCCTGGTCAAGCTTATTACTGACCGATCGATTGAAGTTACGGTTCATAGCGAAAGCCCTTCGCTTAGTAAGCTTCGAGGTCATAAGCCCATCTGCTCCTCACTCGCTAGCAACAAAAATGGGATTTCATTCTTCGATTCCGAGTTCGCGATCAATCTGCCCTGCCGATTAACCACTGATTCAGTGAGATCATGTGACTTCTTCTTTCTACCCTAATTCCGAGAGTGCGCACACCTGCAAGCATCCCTTATCCAGCCGTTGGGCGGGTCTAACGACCCCCGGCACTTTTTGCTCGGCCAAAGACCACCCTGGACTGTGCATTCGACTCAAGAGAATCGAATCTTTCAGGTTTTTCCTGACAAACCTACATGGGCTTCTTCAACAATAGTGGATTCTACCTCGTAAAAAGAGAAAGAAGCAGTTATGCCATTCGCCAGCTTCGCCCTATGCCTTCTCTGATGACTTTCCTTCTTACCTTCTTCCTCCCGCACAAGAGGCACTGCACTCGATTAGCCAGCCCTCCGAGATGCAAGAAGGGAGTTTTTTCTTTCAGCAAATGGGGAAGCAAAATAGCTAGGAATCTTCCGTCAATGGAAAAAGAAGTTGAGGTAGGAAGTGTTGACCTCTTCCCTTTGGTCGAGTACAAAATACCATTAGGGAGAGGAGAGAAAGTACTTGTGAGAAGGAGAGATACTTTAGTACTTGTGAGAGGTACGAAAGTACTCGGAAGAGGAAAGAGAAGAGGATATTTATTGCTCGAGTGGACCCTCTACCTATGAGGTAGAGCCAAAAACATTTTCGAAGAGGTAAGACTAGCTTCAAGATAGCCCCAAGGGATGTGTTTTCCTGAGGGATTTATGACTCGACTGAAAGGAAGAGGGATTCAGGACGAAGGACTCGACCGTAGTCCAGAGGGACTCGACTGAAAGGAAGAGGGAATCGAAGGATACTTTTTGGGGATAGAGGGACTTGAACCCTCACGACTTTTAACATCGACGGATTTTCCTCTTACTAACAATTGCATTGTTGCCGTTATTGACATGTAGAAGAGGACTCTCTCTTTATTCTCGTCTGATTAATCAGTTATTCAAAAGAAAAGATCCATCAGACTCTGGGGTCAATGATTTGATCAATGACTATATCGATTCTTATATATAAATTCTCGTAATATACGGACTCGGGTTCTCATTAATCATTTGAAATCATTTGAAGCCATTTTTCAGTACGTATATATAGGTTAACCCTCTCCCTTTCTGAAGGTTCGATAGAAGGCTTCCTTTATCAACGTAATGCAACCGACTCCATTTTTTAGAACAGCTTCCATTGAGTCTCTGCACCTGTCCTTTTTTTCTATTCTCGCTTTCTGAGCCCCTCTTGACTTGATTTTCGTAAAAAAGGATTTGGCTCAGGATTGCCCCTCTTTTATTCCAGGGTTTCTCTTCATTTGAAAGTTATCACTTAGTAGGTTTCCGTACTAAGGCTCAATCCAATTAAGTCCGTTGCGTCTACCAATTCCGCCATACCCCCCTTTCCTTTTGTTTTGAGTTTAGATTTTTTTTCATATTTTTAAAAATCCCCTCTCTTTCATTTATGCGTTACCCCTTCCCTTTCATTCATTAGAATTAGACAGAGACCTATTCCTATATCGTTGGGTCTTCCATTTTGGATTTATTTATTGCCCGCTTTGTTTCATCTCGATTCTCTCGGGTACCATCTTTGGCCCAAAAGAATTATACCATTTCTGTACCCACAACTCAATTTAGACGGATAGATCCATATATTACACAAAGTATCTATGCTTCCTTCCTCTCATTTTTGAGATATAACGTTGAATACTCGAACGGCCCGTTCTTTATTTCTTTTTTTTCGTCTTTTCTTTCACTTTGACTTTTAGAATGAAAACATGGTGATGTCTCACTATTATCTGACGGGCATTTCATTTTCTATTTATTCCAAATTATTCCAAAATGAAATATTAATCAATTCAAATTATCTAATTAGAATAGAGTAGAATAGATTGACTATTTTGATTTGGAATAGTCAATTATTATATAAATAGAAAATAAGAAAATAATGAGATTAGAGTCAGAGTATATACAAAAATTTGCAGATTAGAGTATAAAAAAATAATCAAATAAATTGGCAAATATATAAGACGAAAATTTATATAAAAATTGGCAAATATATAAGACGAAAATTTATATATAATAATATAATTAAGAATTAATACGGTAGGATATAGAACTGTTTAAGATTTGAAGATTTAACCATATTATAGTTAATGGCTATAACTCATTTTTTTCCATTAATGGAAAAATTTCGAATTCAATACGTGATGAAATAGAATTCACTCAAAAAAAAAGAAATGAAAAAAATAGCAAATACCCGTTTAAATTCAATTAAATAATTTCTTTTGAATATTCATTGAATTCTGAATAGCTAAGAATGAATTGAATAGTTCATTTTAATAGTCAAAACCCCTGCAGTTTATTGACTTCCTATGCATAAAAAATTTCTGTTTGTTAGTTGAGCCTGCTTAGCTCAGAGGTTAGAGCATCGCATTTGTAATGCGAGGGTCATCGGTTCGATGGAGATAGCCGGCTTTTTTTCAGTTCGTTGATTTTGGACATAATAATGTTTTAAATAACATAACATTGAAAAGGCTTCGCTCCCCCCTAAAATGAAGGTAAGGTATTGAGCAGCGGCGTAGCATCAAATCCCCAAGATAGTAAGGTTTTTCTTTTCCTTCGTATTCATAAGAATAAAATGAAAATAATAGCGAAAAGACCCATGCTTTATTCTTCGGAGGATGGTATAAGGATGGGAAAAGAGATAAAACGAAAATGAAAATGAATCATTAATAACAATGAAAGTTGAAAACTCATGGAATTCACCTCTTTTAGTTAATCCTAAATAACTGGGATAGATCTATCGGAAATCTCTTTGAATGGATTAGATGGGACAGGATAGACTCACAAATTAACAAAAAAACGAAAAACCAAAAGAATTGATTAGGGAGCCGTATGAGGTAGGAAACCCTCAAGTACGGTTCTAAGGGAAGGAATTGACCCACCTATTCCGACCGGGGGGAGCAGGCCATTCGACAGGAAAATGTAGAAATTGCAGAGGCTTGGTTCGACCTAGCCGCCGAGTATTGGTATTGGAAACAAGCTATAGCGCTTACTCCTAGTAATTATATTGAAGCACAGAATTGGTTGAAGATTACGAGGCGTTTCGACTAAGATAAAGAAAACTCTGTTTATTTCTTATCATATTCTTCATTTTGGTTTTAGAGTTTTTTCGATTTGTTAGAATTAATTCTTTATTGTACCCATCAGTCAAACAAAAGGCATTCTTTTTATGGGAAGACCCAATCAAAACGGAAGAATTGGATTTTGATATATTCCTTCTAAATCGAAAATCCGTTCTATTTCGTCTGACATTTCGTAGGGATAAAGGATAGACCGCTACAGTAAGGAATATATGCTATTTTTTATGTTAGTAAAAACAACCTTCGAATGACTAAATATAAAACAGATAGTGGGATAGCTCTTAGTAATGTACTGGCGTTAGTAATGTACTGACGAATCGAATGCCTACCTAAGCGATTTGGAATTTGGAATAAAGTACTATTAGTTATTAATAGGATTGTAATATTTTTGATGTAAGACATAAGGCAGCCCCCTCTAGTATCGAAGAACTTCTAATTGAAATATGAATAGGCTTGGTTTCACAAAAAAAGGGTTTTTGCGCCCATGAAAAGCCCCCAAAAGGTTTGATAAAACGGAAAGGGTCCGTTAAGCGCCCCACAGCTATGTCATAATAGATCCGAACACTTGCCCCCGATCGTCTTCCCGATCATAATTGCTCTAGTGAATAACTAAAGAAAATAGATAGATGGGAGAAAGAGGGCATTATAAAAAAGAAAAATATCTCTTAGGTGAACTCATTACTTGACTGTTGGCAGGTCTCGTTGTATGCGTTGTCCGGAAAGAGGAGGACTAAATGATTATTCGTTCGCCGGAACCAGCCACTACACTAGAGATTTGAACATAAATGGACTTTCCCTGGGATTTCTTTAAAAAAGGGTAGTTCTTTTAGTCAGTGGATGTTACAACGCATCAATCAGATTCTGACCTGAAAAGAATTCATTTCTCTTTCACTTCTAGGCTGACATTACATGAATGACTGTTTCCTAACCTAAAATGCCTTGCCGTCAACTTCCACTTTCTTAGGGCTTGGAAGCCTTCTTATTCTGAGAATCGAACCTCACTTTGGATGGACGTTCCTTTATACTCGGCTACTCAATCAATAGCGTCCGTGAAGTGATTGATGTTCGATTGGGCTTGAAGCCGCTCTTCTTGCTTTCTTGGTTGATGAAAGATAGGTTTGAGTGCCCGTTCCGTTCTTCTCGAAGCTGGAAAGAGGGCTTTCGGAGACCTTCTTCCGTCTACCCTTCGCCTAGCGGCTAAGCTCGGAGACCCTCTCCTTTTGTTAGGGTAGGTTCCTTCAAAAAGAAGAGTGAAACTGTGATCTTGTAAGGTAGTGTGGAGCTAGTAATCCTTCAGATAGAGAGAGCGGCCCCATTTCTTTATTCTATCTGTCCCACCATTATGATCAATTAGGGATCGATATCTAATACCTTTCACTACACACAATAGAATTGGAAATGTTTGGATCAACTAGGCAACTATCAGGATCGGTACATCACCATCACTATCCCTACTAGGGTAGGTTCAAACCCCTCCAAAACCTCTCACTCTAACTCATGCTCGTCTATTGGTGTGCTCGTCGGCACTGTCTGTAAGCGTGAGAACCCTTTTTCCCGAGCGAGGACTGATTAAATGGCAACGTGAGGATGGAGCTCGCTCAATGGGAAGCGTGCAAGTTGTTTGATAGTTTCGGTGGTCTAGAATTAGAACTGGTTGTCAGATACCGTGCGCATCTCCTCAACTTGGACCTCTCTTTTCAGTCTCGTCATAAATCCCTCTCCTTTCAGTCGAGCCAAAAGGGCCTCTTCTTTCAGTCAACAATAAATAACCTCTCCAAGTAACTCGCTTCGCTCCTTCCTCTTCCTTTCAGTCGAGCATCTTCGACCTCTCGAATTGACTCACGATTCGCTTTCTTGTAATGAAGTAGTTTCCTTGGCGAAAGTGCAGTGCAGTCGCTATTAGCATGACTCACCGGATAAGAAAGCATAAGGAAGGTCTTTGGGCTATAGTTGGTAGAAGCACTAGGATCGGAAGGCAAGAGGTGCGGATGAAAGGAGAAGGATAGAATCTTGCCCCGAATTCCCAAAGGTAATAGGGACAGAGTTTAGACTCAGGGTGATAGGCTTCCTAGAACAAGGTAGCTGCTCAATCAAAAGAAAAAGCGTTCGTTCCTTTCCCTTCGTTCCTAGCTGAGAGGTCTAAGGAAGTGACCTTAGTTGATGGAGTGTTCTACCAACAAATGAAACTCTGAGAACCCTGGCATTTTTCTACCACTATGAACATTCAAGGTAAGAGGAAATTTATTGCTCAAAATGTCAGTCTAAGAATTCCATTTTCATGTAAATGAAATAGGGAAAAATAAGTCGGTATTCATTCCAGATCTCTAGTCTAGTAAGTTTTGCCGAAAAGTCTCCTCATGGCTTAAAGAGACCTAGCAGACCTATAGGATCTAAGTCCAGTTACCGGGTCTTAGGAATCAAATGCTTAGAAAATGGATCTAATGGGAGAAAGAAGCCTCATTTCCATCGGCAAGCTAGAAAACGAGAACCCTTTCTCAGCAATCCATCCATAGAAAGAGACTGAGAATGATGAAACTCTTGGGGCTTCGAATTCACAAGAAAAAGACCTGGATAGAAACCCTATCACACACCGGTCTAGCCTTGGCCAGATAGAAGGAAAAGGCAGCAAAAGAATCCTCAGCCTTTGACCTCAGCACCTCTCCAAAATCAAAATAAGCATCAAAACTTGGATGATCTAACGACTTGACCTAAGGCTAAGCTAAGCCATCTACCTATAAGAAGCTCCGGCCTATTTCTATTCATGAAACTAGAAAGCAAAAACTCCATTTATGAGATGAAATGCCCCAAAATGGATTGATTTGGTTTTGATTCCTACAGCAAGTTTACTAAAGAGTTCTTCCTCACTCACTCCTTTTTCTTTTTTATTAGTTGGCCAACCCCCCGGGTTCTGGAAGATAAAAGAAGGGGAGGATTTACCAGAGGTTGCTATGATAGCCTCAACAGGAGGAAAGCCAGCAGAAGAAGCTCTAGTAAACAAACCCAGTGAGCAAGTGGCCGGAGACATAGAGCAGATAAAAGTACAGATGAAGGAAATGATGCTCCTTATGAACACTTTAGTAGCAGCACAGGGCACCCCAGGAACTCAGTTCATTACTCCAATGCTACAACAGTCAGTACTCACAGGTACCATTCCGACATCTCGGAATACAGTCAATACCTCTTCAGTGCAGTGGGGAATAAACCTAGAAAGATTGATCTTCATCCAGAACGAGCAGTGCATATAAAAGGGAATTGCAATCAGGAAGCCACTCGACTAAATAAATCCCGCATCTCCTTCCACAGCGGATGATTCATATCTATCTCTATCTTAAGACTTGGGCAAAACGAAACTTCTATGCGATGAAACAAAGGAACAACATTCATTCCCAAAAGAAAATGCAAATTTCACAACCGAGATCGCAAGCATGGATCAGGAATCTCCTCAAAAAGAAGCGCTATCGATACAAAATGCTATAACGATTCACTAATGGAAGTCTTTCGATGATCCAGCTACTCAGACTGGACTCCTTTACTTAGTGGGTAGGAATGAAAGATCGAGTTAGTTATTCACAGAGCTACCACTACTTGAGCTTACACCCGGACTCTTACTGTAGTCTCATTTCCAGTATCCTATAAAAGAGAAATACAAGTCCGTTTTTATATTCCTTATAGCACGGGTATAGATTCCCTCACGGGATGAACTTATTAAGTTATATTAATACCAGAATCGGGTGTTCAAGTCATTACCATTCAAGTCTCAAGCTTCCGGCAACCACTTATCCCAAGGTAGGTGGGAAATTCATTCCGGATGGAGCAAGAATATTTCATTTCTATTTTCTATTTATAGGCTTCGGCTACTTCTTTAAGAGTTCAAGGCTTTATCTGATTCTCAAGCCTTTCACTCTTCGGATTTTTCCAATAGTGGATTCAGTCACCACAGATGAGACGGGCTATTACGCCTATTCCAACTCCGATTGTGATACAACTTCGTTGAAGTTGCCTGCTCCTATTCATGTTCGTGCTTACTTGTATGCCGAAACTTCAAGGTCAATAAAGAAGGACTCCTATCCGGGGTCTGAAACTCGGTCTGCTTGCTCCTACAAAAGCTCATACGGGGTGTCTCCTATTCTTCTCCCGATACGAGTTTCTTTCCTGACCGTTCCCTCGTCTCGTGCTTGTTTCAGGAAGCATTTCGGTCACTCCAGTAAGTATATAGATTCTTTGACAGACGACAAAGAGTGATAACGCGACGAAAAGAGGTAAAGCCGATAGGACCTACTCGATCAAGCCGATTAGCAAGTCGACCAACTCGTTCACGTTCATTCCAAAGAACCAAGAAGCCTATTTACCCCTATGAAGTCAAGCCTGTAGGAGTAGTGAAGAACTATAGAGTGGTTGGTTGTTGACCAACAAAAAAAATGGGAGAAAGAAAGATGCACAAAAAAGAGTTCTTAGCCACCGGTGCTCTATTAGTTAAGCTCTTTCGTGAAAGCGCCTTTGGGCGGAGGTTTCTCGATCCACTATCTTACTTGATAGAAGAAAGACTAAACTCTTTTTTATAGAAATAAATATTAGTTTAGTCTTTTGTACCAGAAGAGTGCGGCAAGGAGGAGAGACTAAGCAATCAAAGGGATGCAAGCGCCTATTAGCTATTATAGCCAAGGAAAGCTGTCCAATCGGTCAACAAGCCCTAGGCACCATCCGATTACGGTTAATGATCGAAGATATGATGACTTATGTCACATTTCACGTCATCGATGCTATCACCTCTTCCAATGTTCTTTTGGGACGTCCTTGGATGCACTAGAAAAAGTAGTGCCCTCTACATGGCATCAGTGTTTTAAGTACAAGACTCCCGAAGGAGAAACCAAGAGGATCTTTGCAAATACCAAGCCTTTCAGACGACAGAAGCTTACAAGATCTTTTTGAAGAACGAAAGAAACCATTCCCTAAGTATATTAACTACCTAGTAGAACGAAAGAAACTAGCTAGAGAATAGAGAACTCATTTCTTTTATCCTCTAATCAGGAACTCAAGAATAGAACTAAACGGATAGCTTTCTATACTAATAGAAACGGCGCTTACGCTTAGTACCCATTTCCCATTTCCGTTGGATAGTAACCAACTAGTGCTTATAAAGAAACTCGCGCAAGAAGTAATATGCTTTCTGCTCTAACGTACAACTACAGAACTTTTTCTAGAAGTTGATAGACTCTGTAACAAACGAATATATGCATTATCTATCTGTTAGATCAAAGAGTTATACCCTAACTCAGTATTACCATATATCCACCTTAGTTGATTGACTTAGCTGACAAACTGGCGGAACTGGCTTACATTAGAACTCAGTTTACTACAAGGAAAAGACAACCAACCTTCCGGGAGTACTATCTTTCCGTTGTTGACTAGCTGGATGTTAATGTTAGCTACGGGTATTCTCAATCGCCTAAGGCTAGCTTTAAGTTAGTTACCTGTCTCGAAAAGTACATTTCCTGTATACCCATTTATTTCATTTGAGAACCATCTCCTTAATCGATATGGAGCATTTTCACGGGCAGTGGAGAGCACCTCATTACTGTTTACCTACTTCTCCCAATTGAATAGTGGCTTAAACCCCATCTAGGACAAATATTGCCTTCTCTGCTTGCTCTATACCTCAGGACTTCGTACCAGTTGTTGATCTAGGAATCTAACAACCTATAGAAATCTCATTCAACAACGCTTAGCCGCTTTCGTTATTAATAGATACTAGCTATCACCGGACTAAGAGTAAGAGAAAACTCACCTGCCTGATTAGGAAAACCCCATGATGAACTTAGACTTAGCAAAACGAATTAATATCTCCCCTGAAAAACGGACTAGTTAACATAGAGCTAAACCTCATCTTTCCTAAGCTAAACCTCTGATTTCCTAAGCGTTGTAAATACCCTTTTCCAACGAAAGAAACTACAGAAAGAAACTACTTAGAACTCCCGGCAAGAGGACCTCTCTTATCTATCTTAGGATAAACACCCAATATGGACTATATCCATTAACTACAGGATAGGATATTGATATTGATATTGCTATTGATTGACTACAGGATAGGATATTGCTATTGCTATTGATTGACTAGTCGACTTCCTATGGACTATAACTATCACAAACTCCAACCTCTAACTAGCGGCAAGAACTAAATCCTATAACTAACAACTACGGAACAAAGGAACTAACTGATATTACCTATATTATATCCATTATCTATCTATTAGAGATAGCGAAAAGAAGGAGCTATACCCGAAACTAAACGATTAGATAGAGAGCTCTGGACTATACTATCTAGAACCATACTAAGAGAAACTAAGGAAACCCAACCTTTAGGCAAACCTTAGCTAACCATAGTAGCTTTCCTGCCGTTGAACAACATTACTGGAATTCTAGCTACCAAGCTATCTATACTAGTTTACTACTTCGTTTACTACTGAAAAGATAAGGGAATCAAGAAACCAATCTATCTAGAATAGAAAATACAAGAGATTAGATTACCTAGGTTATACAGACGACTATCGTAACTATACCAAGGAAAGGAAAGGGAATTCACTTTAACTAACTAGTACCGGAACCTTATTAGCTTTAGCTACTACATTTCATCTCCCTTACTTGACCGAGAATGTAATTCATTAACCAGCTATGAACCTCCCTTACCTGACCGAGAATGTAATTCATTAACCAGCGTACTGTACTAAGTGGGATAGTACCTAGCAACTAGAACAAACCAAACCTTTTTCTTTAAACACAAAGGAAAGAAAGGGGATTAGCTACAGGTATGAGAAATCTTAGAAAAGGCTAGTTGATATACAAAGCAACAAAGGAAAGAAAGGAACAAACATGGACGCCGAGAGAGAAATCTATTAGCTACAGGTACTACGTCCTATACCCGAAACTCAACTATTAGCTAAACTATTAGAGAGCTATTACCTCTCACTATCTAGAACATAGAGTCACCCTGTAATTACTGGCAGCCTGGGAGTTGGTTGGATAGTCAAAAACGGTAGCTTAAAGCAACACTATTGTAGTTGTATACTACCTAGTGCTTAGCAAAGAAACTATCTAGAGAACTCAACCCTATAACTATAACTCCCTTAGGATGAACTCAGCTACCAAACTCTCTATACTTCGTTTACTACTTCAAAGATTAAGGAATCTGATTCCCACTCATCTATAGAATCAATTACCTCAGACGTACTTTACTATACCAAGGTAACTAGTACAGTACCTTACGGGAACTCACTAACTAGTACCGGAACTTCACTTGATTTATTAGCTACAGTTCTCTCTTTCTTGCCGGACGATTAGCTGACATTACCTACTCTCTTCTCTGAGCGAAACAACTGTATGTATTGCTTTGGTATTCCTGTAACCCTAGTAGAGCTAGCAGAGCAAACTTCTCCCTATGGTCGAGTCAAAAGGACCTATTCCGGCACAGTCAACAATCAATTTCCGGCAGGTTCGAAGACCTCTTGACAGAAATAATATGAATACCCTCTTCCAATTAAGAAATAATATGAATACCCTCTTGAAATTCAGAAATAATATGAATATTTGGGAAATTAGGCACTTTCGAATTGAATAAATATGGTCCTTACACCTAAGGAAAATCTAAGGAGAACTATCCCTCTTCCCCATGGTTGAGCACTTGTTACCTCTTTCCTCTCTTTCCTTAGTACAACGAAACTACCCATTACCGCAGTATATTAACTAACTAGTGCAACGAAGCAAAGGACAACGAAACCAACTACAACGAAACTAACTATCTAGAGAACTCAACCCTGGAACTCCCATTAGAAACTAACTATCTAGAGAACTCAACCCTAGAACGTACAACGAAGGAACAAAGTATATAATATAAGTTGATAGATTACAGAACAAAGTATATAAGTTGATAGACGAAGGAACTCATGAACTAACTGATATGGACTATATGAAGCTCTATACCCTATACGGCACTATTACCATATATCCACTAACTTATAAGCATAAAAAGGAGGTAATGAATTTATCTCCCAGAGGTAACTCATTAGTATTAGCGTAAACTTACTTTGTTGACCAAAACTTACTTTGTTGACCAAAACCTACTTTGTTGACCAACCATATGTATTGAAAACCGTATGTAACCCTATCCTTACTAGCTGCAAACCTTGCTACTTTCTACTTTCCTGTATACTTTCCTAGTTAGAAACTAGCCATTCATTACCGGCAGTAATTACACTAACTATCACTTGCTATTACCTCTCCCTCTCCTGGCTTACCAAGGAAAAGAAAAGAAAACAAAAACCTAAACCTAGTACTATCTTTCCTAAGTGAAATAGCTCTTTCCCATCTACTACCATATATCGTATCGGCGTAGTAAGCTCTTACCTTGTGTTGAAGAATTGAATTGACTTGACTTGCAATGCAACACTGAGCTTTAGCTTCGTTGACTAGCTGACAAACAAGGAAAAGCTGCCGTGCCAGCAAAACCTAGTACTATCTTTCCTGAAAACCTTCTATTATAATACTTAGCTGGATGTTAGCTACAGGTATTGTATTCTCAATCTTATAAGCTTTAGCTTTAAGTTAGCTTACCAGGAATACTAGCTACCTATCTATCTATCGGACTAGCTGACATACCGAGTTACCTATCTATGGAGTTCCCTATCTATGGAGTTCCCTATCGAGTTACCGGACGAGTTACTAGCTACTGCAAACCTGTATACTTAGAAACTACACATTCATTACCTAAGTATATACACTAACGGCGTGGTTATTCACTAGTAGCAACGTTGGAACTAGCCTACCTATTAGCTCTAACTATCACAACTGCTCTTTCCTATGTTTCTCTGTTTATCTGTTTACTTGCTTATGCAACACTGAGCAACGCTGGCGTTGATTAACTAGCTGATCGGAACAACAGGATAAGGATATTCTATTGACTAACTGATCGGAACTTAAGGATATTCTATTTATTGACTAACTGATCTACTTACCTAGTTGATAAAGGAACTACCTAGCTGACAAACAAAAGAAAGAACTAGTTGATAAAGGAACTACCTAGCTGACAAACAAAAGAAAGAACTAGCCGACAAAGAAAAGAAATCACTAGCTGACCGAGAACTGCATTCATTAACCATCTATCTATACTAGTTGATTTCCTATTACCTAGAACAGAAATCTATGAATCATTAATTACCATAGTATATATTATATCGGCACCCTTAGCAACGAAACAACCTGGCTAGAGAACTAGAACTAAACCCTATAACTACTAATTCAGGAACAAAGAAAGGAATGAACTCAGGAACGTAAAGTCGTGTAGTTGATAGACTCTGAAACAAATAAAGGAAAGGAACTTACTCATATGGACTAGATCAATACATTTGAAACCAGGAAAGACCTATATACCCTCATAGAAAAGAAAGACCTATATTCTACTCTTCCTCTATACTCATTCATTAGCTACAAACAAAACAACTTGCTTACCTATTCCTATTATCATTTATTACCATACCTACCATCTATTGCCGCTTTAGCTACTATCAACTATCCATCTGATCTATCTAACTCCCCATCTGATCTATGTAACTCCCTATCTATACTAGAAACGGACTATACTAGCTGACAAACAAACTAAGTTGACTAGCTGCTTTCCAATTCCAAGGAAAAGCAAAGTGCCAGAAACCCCTAGTCTTATCTTTCGTAACTATCTAGTAAACTCACCTACTGAGAAACTTTCCTACTGATAAACTAATCATGGAATTACTGGCAGCCTTGGAGTTGGATAGTCAAAAACGAAAACTGTAGCTTTCTATTCCCTCATCCAGAGATATGAATAACCGCTCCTTTCAGTCTTCACTTTGTGCCTCTTCCGGCACGTCGAGTGCTTCGCACCTTGGACGGCAGGTGGAGTCCTTCGGGCCTCTTCCCTGAGGTATTTTGTACTCGACCAAAGGGAAGAGGTCGAGTCAAAAATACCTCTTCCTTTCAGTCTTAACCTTCATACCTCAGGAAGAGATACTCATAACCTCAGAAAGAGATATGAATAACCTCCCTCATCCAGAGATATGAATAACCTCCCTCATCCAGAGATATGAATAACCGTGGGTGGGAAGTCTCGCACTTTGGTATTGGTATTGGTATCTCCGAAACGAAACATGTTGTTAACTTTCTTTTCTAACTTGAATAGAGCAAGGAAATAGATGCTAAAACCTTCCGGAAATAGAATGGCTAAGGGAATTGGTTACCAACTATCTTGGATGGCTGTGGAAAGCCTCTTATCCGACCCATCCATTGATATGACAGGCACGGAGTCCTGATGAAACTGCCTAGGACATCGATTGCATGCATTTTAACAGGAGTTCTGGCATCCTCATGTATGTTTTGTTTGCTTATTTCGCTGAAGGTACGGAGTCCTCTGTTTTGATTCTCCCATCCGAGGTTAACTGAAATCGTTATGGCTGTTTCACTCGAGTAAGAAATTCCTCTTCCCTTCTAAGGAGTCCTTCGGACCTCTTCCCTTCCTCAAGAGCAAGAGCTATTTCAAAGGAAAGCAAATAAATCGTTTTTCCCTACCCGCAGTTCAGTTCTTACATAGAAATCAATTACCTCTTCTTCCAGTCGAGCCAAGAGGACCTCTACCAAATGTTTGTCCTATGTAATTTATTAGCTATACCCATATTCAATTATGGAGAAAAATGGGCATCTACCATGGGGCAAAAGTTACTGCTTCCTTCCTAAAAGTCAGAAATTGGCAGTCAAAAATGGATTCTCATTTCCTTAGGTACAAGAGAAAGAGTTAGGCGGAAGTAAATAGTAAGGGAAAGGAACGAAGGGAAGGACCGAAGGGAAAGGAACGAAGCCCCAAGATTGGTTGATTAGTCGTCCCGGCTTGAAGCGGGCTCAAAAAAAACAAACCGGTATTTGGTTTTGATACCCTTTCTATCTATTACCTTCAAATAGGGGGACTGATGCAAAATTAGTGGATGGTTAGGAACACCAAAATACGGAAAGGGTTTGTAATGGAGATTTGAAAAACTGTTCAAAAAAAAAAGGAAGAGTAATTTGGGGCTTTAAATTGGTAGAAATGATTAAGCAGTACTCCTCCAAATTCCGATCCAGAGTATGCTCCTACCCACCGATTAAACAAATAACTCTAAGGAACGAAAAAATCCTTTATTTACTTTCATTTGAAACCCATCCTTTTTTGTTAGTTTGTTAGAAAGAAGAATGGGAACCGAAAAAAGTCAATAATCGAATTACAATATCAAATATATCTCTATTTAGCTCTTTTTCATATATACATTTATATGGAGCTAGAACTCGTGGCACTATTCATGAACTAAACTACAATAATAATAGAAAATTCGCAATTGAAAACTGTGGGTTGAAATATTTTTGGATATCTTGAAACGGAGTATTTTATTGAAGTATTGCGCTATTACTCAAGAAGTCAAAATTGACATTTGAAAAGTAAAGGATGAGATCAATTCAGAAATACTTCCCCTTTTTTTCTTTTTAGTAGACAGAATTCCATTCGTCTAATTCCGGACCTTCCCATAGATTTGGAAAAACTTTTTCTATACTACAAACATATAGAGATTCAAGTAATACAATACTACCGGGTCCTTCCATTTCGAAATTTATTTGAGACGCTAGAGGAGCCGTATGAGGTGAAAATCTCATGTACGGTTCTGTAATAGCGGTAGGAACAGTAATGGTCTTGCCGACTATGATTTTCTAACAGTTCAAGTACAGTTGATATAGTTGAAGCGCAGTCCAAATACGGTTTTTGGGGGTTCCATTTGTGGCGTCAACCTATAGGGTTCATCGTTTTTCTAATTTATTCCCTAGCGGAATGTGAAAGATTACCCTTCGATTTACCAGAAGCAGAGGAAGAATTAGTAGCAGGTTATCAAACCGAATATTCGGGTATCAAATTTGGTTTATTTGACGTTACTTCCTATTTCAATTTATTAGTTTCTTCCTTATTTGTAACAATTCTTTACTTGGGTGGTTGGAATCTCTCTATTCCGTGGATAGACTTTTTTTGGGGTGAAATCTTTGCAACAACAATCTCGCTTTTTATTACATTAGCTAAAACTTTTTTTTTCTTGTTCATTTCTATCACAACAAGATGGACTTTAGCTAGGCTAAGAATGGACCAACTCTTAAACCTTGGGTGGAAATTGATTTTACCGATTTGATTTCTCTTGGCAATCTATTATTAACAACTTCTTCTCAACTCCTTTCGCTGTAATAGTGTAATAGAAATAAAGAATAGGATATTCTATATTCGTGGCTTGTCTTAAACAAGAGAAAGAAAGATCAAATTATTCATAGATATTCGCAATATGTTTCCTATGGTAACTGGATTCATGAATTATGGTCAACAAACAGTACGAGCCGCAAGGTAGGTACATCGGTCAAAGTTTTATGATTACCTTATCCCACGCAAATCGTTTCCCTGTAACTATTCAATATCCTTATGAAAAATTAATTACATCGGAGCGTTTTCGCGGTCGAATCCATTTTGAATTTGATAAATGCATTGCTTGTGAAGTATGTGTTCGTGTATGCCCTATAGAACTACCTGTTGTTGATTGGAAATTGGAAACTTATATTCGAAAGAAACGCCTGTTTAATTACAGTATTTTTTTTTGAATCTGTATATTTTGTGGTAATTGCGTCGAGTATTGTCCAACAAATTGTTTCTCGATGACCGAGGCATATGAGCTTTCAACCTATGATCGTCACGAATTGAATTCTAATCAAATTGCTCTAGGTCGTTTACCAATGCCGGTAATTGAGGATTATACAATTCGAACAATTTGGAATTCGCCTACAAATACAAAAAGAAAAATCGAGAAAACCCAACCCCTTGATTCTTGATTAAAGCAAAATTTCCAATTAATAAACTAAAGTTTCGATTTTGGCCTAGGGGAATTCGGTCCTTATCTTCTTTTTTCTTGTTCAATAAGGACAAATTGGAACTCTTGATTGGTTAGATAAGATAATTTCGCACTCTTCTCTTCGTTCGAATAAAGAAAGAGGAGTACGGGGTGTTGGTTCAATAATTCGACTTATGTCAATTCGTACTCATTAGAATTGCATTCAACTTTCAATGGGGGCGTATCGTAAAACATTCCTGATGGGATCAAGAAGCTCATGAAAAAGATTTCCATTTATTTATCTGTTACATATAATGGATTTGCCCGGACCAATACATGATTTTCTTTTTTTGAGTCTTTCTGGGATCAGGTCTTATATTAGGGGGTCTCGGAGTGGTATTACTTACCAACCTAATTTATTCCGCCTTTTCGTTGGGATTGGTTTTGATTTGTATATCTTTATTTTCTATTCTAGCAAACTCCCATTTTGTAGCTGCTGCACAGCTCCTTATTTACGTGGGAGCTAGAAACATTTGAATCCTATTTGCTGTGATGTTCATAAATGGTTGTTCAGAATATTCCAAAGATTTGAACCTTGGGACTGTTGGGGATGGGGCTACTTCACTAGTTTGTACAACTCTTTTTCTTTCACTAATTTCGAATATTCTGGATACATCGTGGTATGGGATTATTTGGACTACAAGAGCAACCCAGATTGTAGAGAAAGATTTGATAAGTAATAGTCAACAAATTGGAATTCGTTTATCAACAGACTTTTTTCTTCCATTTGAACTCATTTCTATAATTCTTTTAGTTGCTTTAATAGGTGCAATTGCCGTGGCTCGCCAGTAAACTTTCGAATTAGAACCAACAAAACAACGGAAAATGGAAGTTAACCTTCTTTTCTTTTCTTTTCTCTTATCATATCTAGTTTCTTTTCATTCTATTTGAAGACTTTTGAATTCCTATATTACTATACTATATTCCTATATAAGTATAGAAAACGGAAACTCCCTTTTTCGACCTACTGCCAATATATTTTATTGTTTCCTACTTGTTTTTTTTAGTAGTGTTAAAATGAATCGAATCTCGTGTATTCTTGTTCATATTGAAATTCATTCCAATTGATAAGGAGCTGCTCAATGATGCTCGAACATGTCACATGTCCTTGTTTTGAGTGCTTTTTTCTTTTCTATTGGTATCGGTGGATTGATCACGAGTCGGAATATGGTTAGGGCCTTTATGTGTCTTGAACTTATGCTGAATGCGGTTAATATTCATTTCGTAACATTTTATTCTTTTTTGGATAGTCGCCAATTAAATGAAAGGGTGCCGTTTTTTCCATTTTTGTTATAGCAATTCAACAGGACCTTTGTTCGTTAGCTGCACCGGGCGAAACTGCTTATACCACTCACTAGCCATTAGAGGCACATTTCGTTCCGCAGGCAGATCCTTTGGTTCTATCTTTGAGTGGAGATCAGATCAATAGCAATATGGAAATCCATGACTTAGCCACTTTATAAGAATGCTTTGATCCTCTCTTCTATTAGCGACTAAGATCAAAAAAAGGGCATACGGACCGTACTCGATTGATGAGCCAGCCCCCGGGGAAGCTCGATGCGGGTCTTTGCCTAGCCTTCTCCTCTGCTCTGACTTCGGTTGATGTGCCTTCTCCAGACAAACTCGTTTAGGGGAATGCATTCTTCCAGGCAGAAGGAGTAAGCAGCTTAAGCAAGAGACCTTCTAGAATACAGAAGAGAATGGGAGGTGACAGTACGTCATATGCTTTCCTCTTCAAGAGAAGGGAAGACTTAAAGAAGCTAACAGCAGATGTGAGTTGTAGCTAACAGGTAATCCAATATTCATAATGTGAAATGAAGTCACTCTGGAGGCATGATTATATGATTTCATGATCAAGCCTGCTAATCCGAGCTAAGAACAGGAAATGTCAGTGAAGAGAGCATTAGAGAGTTGTGATTCATGGTTGATGCATGGGAGAAGATACAAGGGAAGCTAGCTCCGATGCTACTTATCAGCTCTGAAACCTTAGGTCTCAGCTAGCCGTCAGAGATGATTGCTAATCAACAAGTTTAGCATTCCTTTCCCCCGGTTCTGCTAGCTCACCTCCTAGCGTGCCTTATTAACTAGTGACTCGCGCATTATCCTTGAGCTACTTCTTTCCTTGCTTCTTAGTTTGTCTAGGAACATATGAGTACTACACGAAACACTGGGTCAACCAACCTTTGGAGTAATCAGTCATAAGTAGTGGTTATATAGTGGTGAGTGTAGCTGTCAGCTTAAATGGTAGTTGTTTATTCTCACCCGGTAGCTGCTTTTAGTGAAAAATATCTCTTGCTTGGAGCTCTTCTTCGTCCTTCGACCTTTTCGAGAATGATGTCTTCTCTTCTGGTCGTGGTATAGCCTTTCTAGAATATCCTATGGACCAGGAAAGCTAACTCAATAGGAATGATCTCTCTCTTAGATGCTATTGAATCCGCTGTGGGACTTTATAGATCAATTGCTATTGAATAGGCAGCTAGAGTGAATCCAATAGTATAAGGAATAAGACAAGCCACTGGCATAGTTATTGGACAACTAGTTAGCAAGAAAAGGGCCCGATATAAGACATTTCGAACTTCTAGTTAGACCGCCTCTAGGAGCTCTGGGGAAGTTGTTTTAGGCTCGTCTCCTTCTGAAATTCTGACTTTCCAATAGCCCTCCTCAATGGAATCAATCCATCTCGAATAGCCTCCCTGTGACCAACCACTAGGGATGGATATTTGTTTTGTAACCTACGTCCTGTGCCGCGTGACACAACCTCCGTGACATTTAGAAAAACAAAAGAAATAAGAGATTCCAGCGTCTCACTAGCTAGGTCTTGCCTGGGAATATGAACGGCACTTCGTTACATACGATCTTTCTCGCATCCTACCCGCTGCCTGCAGGCGGGAACTACTATCAATAAGGTGAACAATCACTCACAATCGGATAGGCCTTGACTGGAAAAGAAACTGCGCATGTTCGTTCGATCTCCGCAATGACTAGAAAATCTCGACACCTCACGTACGGCTTCATCCTATCTTGTAGGGCGGGTGAGCACCATGGGGCCAAAAGAAACCTTTCTTCCACCGATTAACTCCGACTCAGCAAGGCCAACATGTGCAACACCAGTGGATCCATGCCACCCGTAACCGGCTTACCAAGTATCAAGAGCACCACCTGGGAGTCCTGTTTTTCTGTAAAAACATTGGCCTCTGAGAGCTGTACGAGTTACGAATGGAAAACAAAGTCTTTCTTTGCAGTTGAACCTTGGAACCCGAAAGTCGTTATTTCGTCCAAACACCCAAACACCTAAGTCAAAGCTGCTCCGAAGCTTATTTATTGTATCTTCTGGTGAAGTCAATATCCACCAGTGAATACTTGTAGGTTGGGAATAGGGTGAATACCCACGTTAATGCCGCATAGCCCAGTGATGAATTCATCGCTTCCTCTCCTTTCCAGTCGAGTTAGCTCGCTTCCTCAACAACAAGCAGGGTAGTCCACTTTCACCTTTGAACCAAAGAACTCACTTTCGTTGCCCTTACCATCCCATTTTTGAAAACAAATTAAGATAAGAAAAGGTATGAAATCCTTGCTCCATCAACTAGAGTTGGGTATCTACCTTCTTTGTCAGTGTTCTTTTCTGCCCTTGCTCATACCAGGCTTCCTCATCATGCATGGCCAATAAAAACTGGATATCTACTGTGATTCATTTACTTAGTTGAGTAGTGCTGATCCCGCCTTCTCATTCCTGTAGCGAGTGCCCTCATGGGTGTGTGTGATGAAGTCTCTTCTTTTCCCTTTTATTATACTGTAATAGGGCTTGATGTAGATAGTCCAATAGTCCTTCCTGTAGGGGTGGAAACTTCTCTTCTCGTATTGTATTTAGATGATCTTCTTTTCTTTCCGGAAAGGTGAAAGGCAAGGAAGGAAGCATAGGCAATCAAGCCAATTCGGCTATCATTTGTTGGCATTCCGACTGTCCTTCCATCCGACACAGGAAAGCAAGTTCCCTTTACATATTATTTACCGGGAGTAAGAGATCCAACACAGCTGCATTTATCCTTCCAGGAATGAAGTTCTTTAAAGCAAGCCTCGGCAAGATAGGTTACTTCCTAAAGAAAGCATGTAACTTGTCAATTCTGGAGCGGAACTTTCAATCAAGGAAGGAACTTTATGCCAGTCAGTGGCAGTCAATCTAGTCTGTGTAGCCAGTAACTGACCTGGATTGGCTGATCTTTGACCGACAATGCCGATTCCCATCACGCTTTCAAGCTAGTCTTCTTCCCACGTACTTTCCCTGGAATGGGGTTCTGAAATACTTAGCTAACAGCTTTAGAATGGAATGATTATATAGAAGATCCCTTGTCGTTGATCGGCAGTCAACCTTATAAAGCCCGGGCAGAGATCTTCTTTTGGATTAGAAAGTGCCTCAGTCATATATAGGAGAAGAGAATATACAAGTTTGTCATCTTATACCTTTCAAACTCCTTCTTCTCCCTTGCCGTCACCACCCAAGAAAACTTACACTATGATTCTTCGTCCCAAACCAAAACAAAAAGGAAACACTTTCCCCTCCACAAACTGAACCTTTATCCTTTACACAAGCTATCAAGTTTCCGGAATGGAAGACCGCTATGGAATCTGAGATGTTGGCATTGAACCGTAACCATACTTGGGATTGAGTACCTCCTCCGAATCATGGTAATGTGGTTGGAAATAGATGGATTTCAAAAAGAAAAAGGAAAGCTGATGGTTCCGTTCCGCTCGTGGTTTGACTCAGGAACATGGTATTGACTACTAAATCAAAAGGCTCCTAGTCTCTTTATCAGCGAAAAGCTAGATACGGGCTTACGACTGTTTAGGGAATTCAATGTCAATTAGGATTTGGCTACGCTACGACTTGTGACTTATATCAACTCACTCTATACTCCTCTTAGAGAAACTATGTCATGAATTCCTATTGTAAGGGGCGGTAGCGTAATCCCCGAAAGGAAAGACAATATTTTAGAAGGTCATCTAGTAAGAAAGGCAAGGCCAAAGGGCAAGCAGGTCTTTCCCTAACCCTAACGAGGACAAAAGTCGCTATCTTCTCTAAGTAAGGTGCATTTCTGTCCATATAAGAGTCTATTCTAGCAAACAAAGGGAGACCCAAGCAGCTTTTTTGTCCTAACAACAGGGGATTCATTCGTGAAAGCAGTTCTGGCATATGCCTCTTCCTTCGATCAAAGATCGGATTCAATAGCTGTGCATCCGTACATTCAATTAAGAATGAATGAAGTATGTGAGTCTTTATTTAGAATCAAGATTAGAGTAGAGCGAGCTCTATCAGTCCAATAAAAAGACAAGCCATAGAGGCTTCCTATTGAGTCAGATTTTTCTAATATGGGCATTGGGGGATCCCTTTCATACTATATGATATAGATCTTATAGCATTTGATTGTAGGCATCTTTCTTCAAGTGAGAGATAGGATCGAAAAACCATCGCCCAAAGGTAGGTGCTTTTACGAAAGGTTTACTGGAGCAAGCACCGGTGGCGTCGAAGCCTTCCTCAGAAGCCTTCAACAAAAGCATAAATTCCATATACGTCCCATGTCCTGTTAATTCCTCAAATATCCCTCCTAAATTCTCAATTCCCCATCAAAATCAAATAATCTCACTACAAACTTGATGGACTGATATGTTGATCATCAAGATTGGATTATTCTTGCAAATAGAAAAGTCCTTTAATCTGGCAAAAATCCTTTCGAAAATACATATCATATGCTTTTTGACTTTTGAAACATAAAACATTGAAAAAGATAATAATCCAATGAGTATGCTAGATAGAGAAATGTCTCAACGTTCTGAAAAAGAAACCTTCTTAAAGAAAATACCAAATCGATGAAATCAAGAGGACAAAACATAGACCTGTAGTCAGCATTACTAAACTGTATCTTGAAGGAACTTTCCAAAATCAATTCCTCAACCAAGGGGCCACCTGGTTTTCCAGGGTGAGACAACTAATGCAATTAAGGTGAGGAGGAAGCTCTTAACAAAGAGAACTAGGAAAACTTATTCTCTCCCACTAACCAAACAAAAAGAAGTAGAAGGACAGTATTCTCGTGCAAGTATAACACATAAAAAAGATAACCACCTTGAACTCATCTAGGAGATATAGATACAGCGGAAAGAGAATATCTATTGACAAGCACATGGAAGTATTACGCTACTCCCACCTACACCTGTGATATGTTTTATCACAGAAAAACAAAGGTTTACTAAGTATTACTATCACTCCATGAGAAGAGCCTTAGGCTAAGATGAACCTACCTCCTCAAAGGACAAAAACAACCTTGTTTTACTCCCTAGGAAATGGTTATCCAACTATTATAGGTGTAACAAGGACATCTCACCTCAAAAGTTTCTAAATGTTGACTACACATCAAAGTCCTCTACTCTTCAGAACATTTTCGTTATCTCAATCTGATCTGATTCAAAACTGTTTGGTGTATAGAACAGTTCTAACTAGAGTTAGACTCAGCAATGCCTATAAGTTCAGACAAGCATGTTACCAAGCAAGGTAAGAGAGAAATTGACCTTCCAGTCAACACTCAACACAATTATTTCATTCTTTATCATGAGCTCATACTCTTAGCAACAAATAATGCTAAGCTATCACCAAGATAATCTCATCTGATCATAGAATCTCTCCCACTACGAAGGCGGGTTTGGCTCGGCTCGCTGTTGTGATGAACGTGCTGATCGGGAGAATGCATTGACGTAGACTGGCCGAGTTTTG